CCAGATCGAGACTCAGTGTTTGGCCCCCCCAAGCGTGGTATTTCATACTGGGGCGAAGGAAGAAATGGTAGCGCGTGGAACCGATCGCAAACGGCCACGAGGAGACTAACCGAGAAAGAAGTCGGACTTCACACGTACCGAATCTTATGTTTTGGGTGAAAGATGATGGAGTGAACCCCCAAGAGCTGGTAGCCAACCAGAGGGGTTCGCGGCTAAGAATGAAAGTCCAAGTGCGGGTAGAAAGCTGCCCTAGGTGGAAAGAAGATATAGATAGAAAGAGGAACAGCATAGCAGCCCGAAAACTCAGATTCTTACATACAGCATTTCAAGATCACGAAAAGCACACATAAATAAGAGCTCCCTCCCATCCCAAAAGTCTAGTTGTCCACCTAAGAATCTTTCTTTGTTTTCATTTTTTCTTTTTCCAAAAAAAAAGGTCAGTCCTTTTATTTTCATTCTTACTTTGAGACGTTCAACTATGGAAGGAAGTTTCTTCACATAAAGCGCTATTTTCCTTTCGTGTTGAGACTTTCTCTTACCATACCATAGATTTCTCTATATTCATTCCCTCGCGTTCTAAAAAGCGTTTGTAAGTAGCAAGTTATGTCGCTTTCACTGGAAAGGAAAGAGCAAGAGAAAGCGTAGGCCAATCGTGTTTTTATTGAAGAACGGAGATTAGGAGCCCGTGATCTATGTTGTCGAAACACCCTACAATATCAGACTGAATCACTCTATCAACCGGGCCCCAGCTATGAATCTGAAGAAATAAGGTAATAGCTCCTTTTCCTTTTCTGAATCCATGTGAGCAAGCTAGGATTTTCAAAAACAAGATTCAATAAATGGGAAAGAGAGTCCATCACGATGATATCCACTTTCTTTGGTTGAGTAATGGGCCGGAACTGACCCGGCTTATTTGGTTTGGGAATAAATGATCTGTACATGGCGGAGAACCTGAAAGTTGAGTTTTTTAATGCTTCCTTCATTTCTTCCAATTGACTCTTGGACACCACTTCCTTATAGTCGTTCTCTGTTTCCCAAAGATAATCGACTATTTTAACTTTTCTATCAAATCTGTCTTTTTCATGCAAATATCTTCTTCTCTTAGAAGAGTTAACAGATCTTTCTTATCCATTACACACACCTTCTTCGATACCTCTCGTTATTCCCGTTTCCCAAAAAGAGGGAAATCCACATAGGGGCTATGGGAATCGAACCCAATTCTTTCCGGCATTGAACCCCCATGAATCTCATTATTCTCAAGAGAAGGAGTTCCGGGGGGGGCTCCTGGGCCTCAGTACACTGAAGACCAACTCAATCTCGATTCTCTGAAGCAGCAAACTCTAAAAAAAAAAAGAATTGACCAATTGACGACGCTCCTCATTCATTATAACGATATTTGATAAATTCTATTGTTTAACCACGAAGAGTGTATCTGACAGAGACACTCGCTAGATCTAGTTAGAGTTCCTCGGCGAATCGTCTCTTTCTTAATGAAATATCTGTCTAGCCCTTATCCTGCTAACGACGCCCTTCTTATCTACGAAATTGACCCTTCCTTTCCTTCCCCAGCTTTGAGTGAAGTTCCTTCCATCAACAGTGAAGTCATTAGTACCAGAGCCTCTTCTTTCAATTGTGCAATCAGTTCTTCCACTTGGCTCAATAGCCGGAGATGAAATAGCGAAGGTTACGTTCACATTTCTAAGAGCGGTTACGAGAGCAGTGGATGATTTCGAAATTACCCAAACTCGAGCAAGGGAAGCACCGGTTACTTTATTACCTGACTGAACCACCAGGAGCTATTCTTTCGCAAAGAGCTTATTCGTGCACAACAGCTTATTCAGATTATATAGCAGTCTTCTATCTCACACCGGTGACTCTCACAGTGGTTAGTGATTCTATTTCTAGTCTGACAACCGCGGCAACTGATATAAGACCAAGAGTTCCTACTGTCACACCGGTTATTGCATCAAGCACCGGTAATTCACCTAAAGCAAGAGGAAAGGGAGGACGGGACTATGATATGAATATATATATATGATACCACATACGATACCACCATTGATAGAAGGACCGTCAACTCCAACTGTAGCAGCGGTTCCTAATTCAATAGCAGCGGATTCTGTAACAGCTTCTATACCAAGGGCGGAAGGTCTTCTTTTAATGGGTTGCCCTGGGTTTAGTTAGCCTGCTTCCTCTCTGTTTAAGGAGCGCTTATTCCCACAGCTTCTTCGAGAGCAGCTTTTTCTTGTGCTACAGTACAGAACAAGGTATGAAGTGCTCGACTGAAAGGAGAGGGATGAGAGCAAAGGCATGAAGAAGCCTAGCCTTTAGTTCACTTGCAAGAGAGAGGGCCCAGAGAGAGTGAGAGTGCCCTTCTACAACGTCCTTACTTTCTTCGATGAGAGATGAATCTCCAACTCTTCCCAAATCATCGAGCGAGGCGAAGAAGCATATCGGTTTGAAAGGGCACCCTCTCTTCAACCTTTTCGCACCCAGCATCTTAGCTATGTTTCGAATGTCTGGTCATTGAGAATCTTTCTCAGAGATTAGTTTGATGCCGACTAGATCTGATCACAACTAATAGGTAGTACTATAGGGGTCTGACTCTCCGCAGTGAATGACAAAGGAATGTGGAATGTCAAGCTGTGAAACTGAAATCATCAATCTTTTGCTATTCCGTGTAGCGGAGACTTTTGAGTAGAAAGACCAAGCTGTGAGACTTCGTTCAGTGAGAATCCCAGTGTGAAAGACTTGGCAAGATTGGCTTCATAGTGGTACCACAAATGCCTTGGATGAACAAAACAAGTCGAAACTTCTCTTTTATACATACCTCCTGTAAATCAAAACACAAGTTTAGGGCACGGGACACGACATGGAGATTCAATCATCTTTATCTCTTTAATGTTCGGGCAGGTGGAGTGATGGCTAAGCGAGTCAGTCAACGAGCGGGATATATGAAGTGAACCAGAGAGGGCCCCCAACAAGATCTATTTCGAGAAAAAGTGGGGGATTCATTAGCTAGAGCAAAGGGATCTTTCGTGAACTCGAGGAAGAATGAGTACTAGTCCTGGTTTTTAAAATACTAGTTCCTGTCCTGTCTGTGTCTGAGGGAGCAGCAAAGCCCCCGGAGCGGTAAGAATGGAGTCTCGTCTCGCGAGGTTCGTGTGTCGAGCAAGTTTTGAAAGAGGATTCCTGGTTGTCTTAGTGTGAAGTGAGAGCCCGAATATACTCTGATCGCTCACCAACTAAAGGGCCCCTCTCTCTCTTTGCTCAGCTTTCAATATTCAATAGAATAGGAGGCTCCTTTACCGATGCTCTTATTGTCACGTGGGCACACTGGTTAAATGAGATCACCAAGGGGCCTTCGCTCGAGGTCCGGAACGGAGGTGCGCCCCTATACACCCTCGGTGCAGTGACCGAAGTCTAAGACTAAAGCAGACGAAAGCATCCGCGCTCGCATTTTGCATGGTGTTTAGCGAGTCTAGACACCCCTCTAAAAAAGGTTGTACGGCCTCCCACAAATCCATTATTTCATTTCTGTTTTTACGTACAATGAATGAGCACTGTTGTAAACTATCCGCTTCAAAAGGATAGTTGGTTATAAGAAAACGAATAAGATCAAGAAGGACATCATTAGGGCAAACAACGCAATAGCTTCGGTTAGAGCAAAGCCTAGAATGGCATAACCAAATAATTGTTTTGCCAATGATGAGTTCAGTTCCGTTCTAAATCAATCATAATCCATATCAGTAAGTAATGAATCAGTCGGTCCAGACAGAAGGGGATATCTGTTGCTTGTTTGGTAACAACTGATTCCTAAATCTCAATCCGTTGCTTGTTGGCCGGTGCTTCTTTTATTCCTTCCGTAACCAGTCCAGCCATTAGTAACCCTTCTCCTACTTTCGAGCCAACTTCCGAGCCAATTCGAGCCGATTCCGAGTCCCTTTACTATATATCGGTCTTCAGCATATCGGTTTTCAGCTCTATATACGGAGATCGAACAGCGCAGCGGGCAGCGCTGGGAGATTCTCTAAAAAGTACTCCAAAGGCTTATATGCAATGCATTTCTTACTTCACAGATTCCAATTTGTACTCCTTCTCCCTAATAAAGTGTACTCCTTCCGCGCCCACCTTCGAGCCCCTACCTAAATAAAACCACCCACCCTTGCCAGAGTCCTCCGCAGCGCAGATCTTAGAGCCCGTCTCAGTCCAGTCCGGTGCTTGTTTCCTTTCCTCCCGTTTTGCTATCGCTGCTATCCTTACGAGCCCCAGCAAGAGAACTCCCGCGCTAAGGCGCTCCGCTCAAGCCTATGAAAGACAGAAAATCCGGAAGGAATAGAAGAGGATTAGGGTTTAAGACTCGCCCGAACTCCCGAATTGGTAAAAAATACTAGTAGCTAGTTGGTCTCACTCTTCTTATAGATTAGCAGGTTATTCTGTAATTCTCCTTTCGCCTTATCAATAAATAAATACATTTTCTATTAAAGTTACAGTTGGCTGCCTCATCTCGAAAGCAATGACTCTTATTCCTACCCCTACCCTTATGGGTCATTAAGGAACTCAACTCATGAGTATCGTCCGGTTAATAAAACGAGCGATTCCGCTTCTTCTTCTTTTGCTTCTTCTGCAACTGCTGATTATTAGCTTTCCTGAACTTCACTTCTGACTGAATATGATAAAGCCTATAAAACAATCAGCATCGGTCCACCACCGGGAAGAAAAAGCAATAAATAGTTTAAATACTCTACTTGTCTCTCAACTCGTCTTAGACCTGCTTTCAGGACTAGCTAACTAAGTTGAATTGAGAGCAGAACGAGGGGGGTCTGTCTGGGGAGAAGTGCATCCCATCCCCCCAGGGGCTGGTTATGAAGTCAAAGAATAATCATTAGTATAGTCAGTAGTAACTGCTTAGTAGTATAGTACCCTTTCTTTTCTTTAAAGGAGAGGTTCGGCTTAGACGGGACTGGCCTTAAACGGGATAGGGCTAGCTACTGAACGAGGGACGGAAGACCTTAAACGGGATAAGGGGGGAGCTAAAGGTGGGATAGGTAGAGTTAGGTTGGCTGAGGCGGAATAGGAAGTAGGAGAAGGGAGGGAAGTGCGGTTGGCTCGAATCGAAAGGGTTCAGTTCGGAAGTTGGCTGAGAAGGCAAGGCCTATTGGGATAGCAGATCCGAGGACAGACACGTCTGAAGAGGAGAATAGAACGGCAATCGCGAGTAGAGTATGAAGAACCTTCCCTAGGAGCTAGGAGGTGGAATACCGCACCGCAGGAAGGAAAAGTAGTACCAGTACCCCTTAGATTAGAGGTGCAAACTCGTTTCTTTATGCAAGGTAGGGGATCTAAGGTAAAGCACGGACAGCTGGGAGAAAATTAGAATACTAAAGCAGCGAAGTTCCCCATCCATCGGATAATGGGGCGGAGGACAGATCAGTACCCAGCCTGAGTGAAGTGAACTAAGGTCTGCGTAGAGGTGGGCTTGGGCTCGGCTTCAGGGAAGAATTCACCGGTTCAGATTGAGAGGGAAAGAGCTGAGCTGCCCTTGGGACTGCGACCGAAAAGACTGCAACAGCAACTGCTGGCTCTGCTGACCTTACTGCTTCAGCTTCTTCCGCGGATTCAGGAACAGAACCGGATTCGGCAACTGCAACAGCAACTTCGTCAGCTTACCTGACTTCGGATGCTTTTTCTTCTTTTTCTGCTTCTGCTTACCCTTATTCAGATTCAGCTTAATACCCTGATTCAGATTCAGCAGCTTACCCCGATTCAGCTTCTTCTTCTTCTTCCGCTTTTTCAGCGGATTTCGCTTCTTATTCAGATTCCGCAACTGATGATGCTTATTCTTCGTCTTCTGCTTCAGCTTCTTCTGCCAGCCTTGCCAGCCCCTTTACTATATATAGGTATAGGTCTTCAGCTCTGGCCGGCCGGTGCTTCTTTCGGAAGCTAAGCTATGGAGTTAAACTTGCTTGAGGGAGGGCCCTAAATAAGGGAGACAAGCTACAATGATATATTCCATCCCGGACCACATTATTCACGGAACACATTCAATATCTGCTATATCTGTGGTTGAATCTCATGAGTAGTGTAGTCTATGAATTCTTATGATTATGAACTTAAGTACCGGCTGAAGTGACTAAGTAAGGACCGAAGACTAAGACCTTAAATGGGATAGGGGAAGGGACCGCAGAGACTTAAACGGGATGGATAGGGCTCTAGTTACTGACGGTGCGCGGGAGTTCTCTTGCTACTATATTTATATTCATTCCAAAGCACTTTAAGCCCCGCACTCAAAATGTCTCCGTCGGTTCAGTCTTATCAGCTATTAGCTATTCTGGGCTGGGATAAACGCTAAGGCGAGGGTTAAAAGCCTCCACTCATACGTTTCCGGTCTCTTCTGACTGATCAGAGACTCCCGCTGAGGGGGGGTCTCCGGTGGTTGGACGCAGTCGTCTAATTAATCAGCCGCTGTGTTCAGCCATCGTAGCATTATGTGCTCAGTGAGACATTGAAAGTGACGGCTACCTGCGCTTTAAAGTTTTCAATGGTCGTCGCGCTTTACTAAGTCTACTGTGTTATTACAGTGAGTGTGTTGAAGGGTCTCCCGGGACTTAGGGACTTAGACGGGATAGCTGCTGTACGCTCCTCTCTTGTACGCTTTCCTCTCTAGTTGGTCGAGCCCAATCATTCCCTAGCGGTCGAGCCTTTCTTCTTCTCGCTTCTCTCGAACCTTGTGCCTAAAGCTTAGCTTAGCTCTTCTTGCTCCTGCTCTCCTGTTGGTCGAGCTAAGAACATCTTCTTTTTCGTCTTCTTGCTAAGATAAGGCATGTTATGCTTATCATAGCTTTCTTGGATCGGTTCCGAGTCCGCATCCGAGATGTAGTCATTGATGACTTCTTCCAATGACTTCCAAGAGAAGTCTCCAACCGGTTCGGGCGTGATGGATTGGGCAAGTCAAGTTATTCGGCTCTCCTCCATATTCTTTGGTGATGATGGTTGGCTTGCCGCCCCTCCTTCGTAGGTAGAGAACCGGGTAATGGGTACTTTTCCTTTGAAAATTCTGTTGATCTTGGCAATCATGCCTTCTTCCTTGAAATGAAAGTCAAGGGAAGGCCCAACTTGTGTTTGCGCCTAATGTAGGCAGCCTTTAAGGCGTTGTTGATCCTTCGGAGTGCTTGTTCGGCTTTGTGCAGAGCTTCTACCTTTGAGGAGCTAGGCTAACTTCATCGTTCTCCTTTTGTTCAAGGTACGGATTACGGTTTCTTCCTTCTCAACGCTATCCGCCCATGCAAGAGCGACAGCAGCTTTGTAGTCAAGAGAAGCGGATCTATGCTATTCCCTTGTTTAAGTTTAAGCAAAAGTATCTTTCCTCCGGTTAGCGAAGTTCCCCTAGTCTGGAAAGCGAATCGAAGTTGCTTGCGCGCTTCTTTGCAGTGCTGTTCTCTACCGCATCTTATCCAGGACCCGCTACCCACATACCAAACGACAAGTGAGGCCGGTCATCTCTTTCGGGTGCCAGGTTGACTCCCATTTCTTTCTTTTTTTTCCGATGATATGATGGGCTCGTTCTTCCTAACATAGACCCAGTAGGAATGAATGTCAAAAGGAGGACCTCGGGTATCCAATCAATCCTATCTGCCGCATTCCTCTTGCCTTTACTAAATGGACTCGAAAGGCTAACATAAGCTAGAGTGGAACGATTTTCTATCTTGATGGCTGCAAAACTTGACTTGTAAGAACGATGTGCTTGCTTCATTCGAAAGAAGCACGAGATAAGAGCTTCTTCCAGTTAGGTGTAGACAAAAACAGTTGTTAATTCTCAGAAATTGATAGTCTAAATCGAATCTCGTATTTCGAGGTTCGGCGCAAGAATCAAAGCATTTCCTTTTGGGACCTAGAAATTCCGTTTTTTTAGTCAGCTAAGCAAGCATTCTGCTACCTTACCGTCAGAAATCTAAATATTGAGGGCATGTCTTCTGGTCCAGGCCTTATTTATCTTAGGGATAACCTACACAGCAAGCCCCTGAACTTCATTTACGGGGCCGGCCTTCCGCACTACAGGAAGTTCTTTCCTTTTGTTTCAATGGCAGCTGGTATCTGGAGATTGCTAAGAAGTAGCCTGCCTCCGCCTGACTCGAGCCAACTAGGATCATAAGGTTAAGATAGGGCTAGGCTTTCTCTCATGGACCTTCCAATATTATATTACCATATAGACCGTTCGCCTTTTCATTGCTTTGGCCTAGAGCCAGTGTAGGCTCTATTCGCATAGGCTCGGGTCGGTAACTAAATATAGAGAGAAGAAAAGCCTTAGGTTTATAACCCTTCCGTCTTTCTTACTTAATCCCTTGGGCCGCTTTATAGCGTTAGCTATGGAGTTTGATTGCTTGCTCGCAGAGTCTTGTATGAAATCGCTTGCTATTCCAAAGCAAAAGCTTAGTAACTTCAATCCTCTGGTCGAGCTACATAGTAACCTAAAGCTTAGCTCGAGTCAATCAACCCGCTCTACAATACGCCCTGGAGATTCCAATAAAAGAAAGATTATTTAACCGTAGGACAGTGAAGAAAGAATAAGAATGAAAGAAGTTCAGTTTCAAGTTGAAATAGGAAGGTTTTATACGACGAAGTATAGCATCTTGCATCCCGCTAAGACAGCAGCTTCACGCCACTGTACAAATAGGTGCTGGATAAGGAAGAAAATCAGTCAACACTAAAAGCCCAAAGGCTAGCCTATCGAAGTGACTTACAGATCCGGATTCCATTCTTTTGAGTGAACAAAGCCAGCGAAAGGTAGATTCATTCAATCCGAACCTTTTCTATCTCGATGCGAAACCTTAAGTGGCCAAGCAAGCTCAGCTTGGGTAAGAATGAATTCCTCTTTACTAGCTTCTTGAGAGCTTGGGTAATTTTGCCCCTGTAGCTCCAGCTTGCTCAGTCTTAGGGGTTGAATTGACCGACTTAACATACGCGTTTTCTGGATGGACAAGCTCTGGTTCACCTTCAGCATGCTCAGTTTCCCCCTCAAAGCCCCTTTCTCTAGCAGCTTGCATTCGATGCCATCTTCCTTACTCTATCAAGTAAGTGATAAACACCTTATTAGATTTTCTTTAGTTTAGCAGCTCCGGTATCGGTAGCATTCACAGCTGATTCAACAATTGCTATTCTTTTTTCAACGAAAACAATCAGCAACAGTCGAGAAGAGCAAGAGAACGGAAACGGATTCAATAGCGGCAGAGTCGTGAAAAGCAAAAGAAAAGACCCCCGCTGAGCTAGATTCAACTTCCCCTGAGCTTGACTGAGGAAAGAGAACCGAAGTCAGTGTGTTAAGCAATGTTTTTCATTTCACTTCTTGGCCCGTAATGCTTTCCCATCGAGAACAGGATTGGCAATGGCTAGTGAAGAGCTGAAGAAAAGCTATTCTTTCTTATTAGAGCTTGAAGCCTAAGACGGATAACATCAATAGTGGAATTCCCGGATCTTACTTCACAACTTTCTTTTCCGTATGATAGTCACTACTCCCTTTTTTCAAGGGATGAGCTCTGAAAAAAGCTATCGAGAAGGGATCTAATCCAGATATTGACCATAAAGCACACAATGTCATTTACAGGTCATTCAAGGAATCTCCACTAAATCTTATTGAGTAAATGCTCCCTGAAATCTTCCTTGAAGGCGATTCCCTTATCGACGCTTCTTTCTCCTTCCTTTCGTTTTTGTCTTCCACATGCCTCCCTATCAGTTCAGTCGAGCTACCGTAACCTCTCCTTATCAGGTAAATTCTATTTCCCTATCAGTCGACTTTGTACTCGCTTCGGTCGAGCAACTACGTACCTCTCCTTGGCAGTCGAGTAAGAGGAAGTCAGGTCACTATTTAAAGATTCGATCATTCGATACCGTAGCTTATAGCTTTGGTTTGAAGACGTGAGACTGAAAGGAAAAGACTATCCTCTGTGAACAGATCACGCAGGTAAGAATTATATAAATACAATACGCGCTGCTCTTTGCTTGGGGGCGAAGGTTATGCTTAGTGTCCATTAGACTATGGAGAACTACTGGTACCGGACTCTAAAGACAGACAACATCTTATGAGAAAGGCCTGTAGCTCGATACTGGGAAGAAAGGCGTAATGGTACCTCTGAAATTGATGCGATGGTCACTCCCTAAGCTTTAGCGCGCGGAAGAGCGTACTCTAACCAACCCGAGGTCAAACCTTGACCAAGAATCTGGAAAAAGAATTGCGTTCACCGGCAACTATCAGAGTTACCTTTCTAACAGCGGTTAGAGCTTCTTCTCCACTCGCCATGCCTTTTTTCAGGGGAATTTCTGAGCCTTTTTTTTTTACCCGCTTCTTTCTCCGCTGGGCAAAGCATTACCAGTCCATCCAACCAAACCTATGAATCGGGATTCAGCTATCTTTAGTGGACCCCTAATCAGTATGGCATTTCTTTAATCCCCTTCTATTCTATCTGTGTCCCTTCCTCGATAGAGGAATGAGTGCAACATTAGCCAGAGCGATAGAAGAGATAGTTTCATTCCACAGGAAAGCATTGTTGAGTCCCCACCCTTACCTTAGGTCTAGTCCACTTCATTAGGCCAGGACTTTCACGCCCAAGGGCAACAAGATGGTCAAGGCTTGCTTTGGCCTCACCGAGTCCGGTATGCTATGGATCGCAATAAAAAAAGATTTTCCGGTCTAGATTTATCTTAATTTGAGACCGTTGCGGGTCCATACCTACCTTCTGAGCGTGATGTTAAGGCTCCTTGTGTGATGGGTCGATTAGGTCAGTCTATAGAGGGCGGGGAAGAAGCGTTGGATCTTTGCCATTGGCAACAATGTCAACCTGAGGTTGTTACGACCAATTCACGAATGGTTAGGTCAAGTCCTCCGTAGGATACCCACTTTTGGGACCTATTGGCAGACTAGACCTCTGGACCGGCTCCAAGGACAGCAGGTATGTTACTCTTATGATTTAAAGTAGGCCACTGATAGGTGGCCTCTTTACTTCATGTTTAGAGTAATGTGTTACCTGTTTGATCGGTCTTTTTCTTCTAGCGTGGTTAACTCCACGTTGGCAACGACCGATTTCGAGGTACCTTTTGTTAAACTCTCGAGTGTCTTTTGTAGCTGGTCAGCCCTTAGGTTATCACGCCTCTTGGCCTCATACACGCTATATGAGTGACTACGTTCCTCTCGCCACTACAGAAAGGCGAGTGAGCCAGAGCTAGTTTAAGCCTTTCTATGCTCCACTACTGAAAAAGGGCTAGCTAAGACAAGGCAGCTGAAGGCAAGGAAGTACTGGGCCGGGTAAGGACGAATTCATAAGCCCGTTGGGTATTCACTCATACTAGTACCAACGCCTGCCGACTATACGAAGGTCAAGGGTCTTCCCAGCCAGCCATCCCCTACCCATCAGACGGTCAATAAATAAAGGGAGGAGGTAGAAGGCCCACGGGTCGTGAACTTCTTTTCCCGGAGAAGTAGTCCGCTCTCTGTCTTGCTTACAAACCGCAGAATGTCCGAGGCAGGAGGTTGAATCCAAGCCAGGGAAAACATGCCAGAGGGAAGGTAAATAAAGGCAACGGCTTCTCCCACTAAGCGCTATGGACATACTACCCATACGTACTATGTGCTGGACGGACTGCTTACAGATTAGGGACTGGACTTGCCAATACTGATGAGGAACATCTTAAGTGGTGGTTTTTATTCCAAGATCTTCTGCCACTTAGTAACCTTAATAGAGAGAAATCTTGAGAATAGTTTAGTGAAAGCTATTGGTTTAATCATCCTCCCTCTCACTCTGGTTGGGGGGTGACACACCACAGAGTACGACACACATGCGATTTGCAAGATGCGCTCCTCGTGCATCTACATGATGCCGCGGCGAGTAGCTCCGTGCTGCTCCCTTCTTTCTCTTTCTTATACTGTGATCCCTCATCCATTAGATCCGGGAAGACGATTTCCGACATTCACCCTCAAAAGGAGGGGTATACTTCCGTCCATGCCTGTTGAAAGTTCCTTGCCTCTTGTGCCGTGCGTGAGCTGTGCCCGCTTTTCCCTCACAAAGCAAAGCATTTAACCGGCTTCCCTAAAGTAAAGTGAATTAATAGGCTAAACTCTCACATTTCTTTCTTCCGGCTTAGCCGGACTACTTACCTCTGGTCAGGAGAGTCAGAACTGATAGCCATTTCCATTTTTCATGGTATGGAACTCCAAGTAGTCCTTCCTGCAACAGAGTCAAAGCTGCGGTAATGCTTACTATAAGGCTATTCAAACCAATCTACCCCTTTTTTTTAAGGAGACGGGATAAACTACTTCTTTCTATTTCTCCATAGCACCCAATTCCTGAACCAAACCAGGTGAAAGCGCTAACTCCTTCTTCTTTTCCCGTTCGTGACCCAATGACAGCAAAGCGAGGATCAGAGCCTGTCCACTCTATTAAGGTCAAGCTTTCCCATCGAGAAAGGATTCGGTTCGTCTGTTCATTGGAGGAAAGCGTTTATTGAGCTTCATGGATCCGCCCGCTTTCTGTCTCTGATCCCCAATATGAGTGAGACCAAGATGGCTGACTGGAGTGCCACAATCTCGCTTCCTCGGGGCCGGATGGCGGAATCGGCATTCTGGTCGGAAACAACATCTTCCCCTTCTGCGGCAGAGCTGCGGTCCACACTGTCCTTCGGCAATATCGGACTCCGAAGGCGCCGCCCAGAGACGACGCCACAAGAACAACCAAAAGAAAAATCGCTGCCCCACGGATTCTTGCCCTCACTCGAAAACAAATTGAGCTGTAGGCATCAAGGTAAGGTACCGAGAAACTAGACTGCTGCAGAAGCGGAATCGAAGGAATTGGTTTCAAGGTAAGGATAGCGTGATTGACTGCTTGCGTTTGGATCATGGGCCACAGCTACTTGGGTTTAAACCGCTGACATCCGCCACCCGAAAGGAGGCTTTTTTGCATGTTAGCGCCTCTCTATTCTACAGTGCCCATTGATCAAAGTCCTAAGCTTGGGAAATCATCCCACTTCGTTGTCTTTCTCTTTCTTTGAAGCTAGAAAGATGCAGTGCTTCACCGAGGGTTTGTCTCACAAGATCTGTTGGAGTTGAAGATTTATCGGCCATTCCCATTTGAGCGAAAGATTGAGCATTGGATCAAGAGAGTGCATTAGCCTTTCAAGGCTAAGTCGAAGCGTATCAATCCCAAGGTCGGCCTACAGATATCACTTTTAGGTCTCCTTCTTTCCACGCTCCCTGAGAAGTTATTCTGGTTTGTTATTCTTTAGTAATGCATTGGTGCCTGACCCTTGCAATCAACTTTCATAGGTATACCTTTGACGCATCTCTGAACAAGCAAATCTCAATGCTTCTACTGCTCCCACCTGCCACCCGGTCGTTCTTATAGTCTCTGGAATCGCTTTCAAAGCGGATTTAATTTAGTCTTCCTTTTTGCTTTCCATTGAGTGTAAAGTTCCGGGTAATCACCTGTGCGGGATTGATTTAGCTCAGAAGCGCCCTCTCTTTCACAGCCGAGGAGTGAGTACACATCGATGAGCTTAAGTAAGCGTTTTTGACTACTACACTTTGTTGATACAACGAACTCTTTCTATTCCACGAGCAGACACCTTTCGAGAGAGTCTTCCAAATTGCTCTTTTGACCTACCTTGAGAAGGGAAATTCCTACGAGATGATTAATGAATGTAGGTCAGGTCTCTCTAATTCGCAGTAGGTGTGTATGCTCCCCTAAGGCGAGAGCATTTGCTTCTTCGACTGACTCAACCATGTCTTTCTTCATTGACTGCTTCATCAACAGAATCGCCGGAATCAACCGGCTCTACTGAAGCAACTACTCGCTTTGGATCTGCAACTTGAAGATATTCATATAGGCATAGGTAAAGGTATGGTAAAAGGCAATCGCAGTGGTTGTTTCACCCCAGAGTAGATTCACTCATAGCAGATACAAAGGAAGGAGCAAACTGCTAAGTAAAAGCAGCAGAGAGTCGATATACGGGGGCAGCAGAGCCCGTTGATTCAGAACCACCTATTTCTCCATAAGGGCGTCGAGCCCCAGGCATAAGTAGGTGAATCCACAAAACCACTAGCAGAGGTGGAGGCACCAGCGATGAAAGCAGTGGGAGAGGCATTGAAAAAGAAAGGCAGCAGGAAAGCCTGGGAGCCAGCCCTATAGTATAAAAACCAGCAAATCGAGTTGCAGAAAGAATAATTGGTGTTTCGACTTTTGCAAGCCTATATATGTGGTTCTGATATTTTCATGTGTTCCTATAATTAATTGATCTATTAGTGCTTTCATGCTTTCTTTCTCTGTGCCACGGCGCGATATTGATGTGATGATCCATATATGAAGAACCTAGTTCTTCAATCATATCTGCACCAAATTCTTCTTTTCGGAAGAAAATATGATGCGAGGACCCGATCCACCAACTATCTGAAATGTTGGCAAACAGGGCCATAGTAGTGACCAACACTACCTTTTCCTGATCATCATGGCTTTTTCCCTTTTCCTTTCTTTTATGGGCACTCAAAACTCAAGTGACCTTTCTTCTTGCAGGACCAACACTCTATGTTTTTCAGGTTCTTCTGCCGCTTCGAAGAACTTTTTACTGTCCACAACGTTCATATTCTTTCTTTTTTTTTTTGCTACAACGGGTACGCTCTCTAGAAGATTTGCTCGGGGCTGTTCACTTTCACTTGGTCGCCTGGTATCTTTGAAACCTCTTTGCTTGCGGAGGCAGGAGTGGAAACGTCTGAGAGAGCGCTTCGCGAAAGAATCCTGTGGCGCGGTGAAAGGTTTCCCGTTGGGGTTTCCGGCCCCCCTGGTCTTCACCTAATTGTGGAAGAGGGTAGGTGCGTTGAGTATCAACTCTCTCTCGCGCCTTTCTTCAGCTTGTTCCTGTTCGTCTATTCGGGACGGGGCAGGCAGCCCACATACATGAAGAGAAGAAGAGAGGATAGGGGGTTCCCTGATATTAAGGTGTCAAGGCAGTCGAAGAAGGCCACAAGTGGAAGCAACCGATGCTTTGGTCATTCAGTTGACTCCGCCAGTCCGTGCTTGCTGTCATGCTGGCAAAAGCAGGGCTTTCGGCCGGTTTTACCTACTATTGGATTTGAACCAATGACTCTCGCCGTATGAAAGCGATACTCTAACCGCTGAGTCAAGTAGGTCAAGCTGAGTCAAGTCAGAGAAAATAGACCCCTATAAGAGAAAGCCGCGCAACCAGAGTTCCCCTTACTATACAAGGGGGGGCGGAGCGCTAAGAAAGAGAAAGCGTTATCACTATACGAAATGAAGCAGCGGACCTTAGAAGAAGACAGGAAAGGATGAGATGGCATCGAAAAGGCAAAGGGGCTAATAAAGACTGTCTTTATAAGGGACTTTGGGGGAGATTGACCATACTTTCTTTCCGGAAGTATCGAATTTCATTTTTGGATAGCCAGTTCCACGGGTTATAGAACGGCGGGCTAGTTAGGGATAGTTTCCTCTTGGTCAAAAGGAGTCTTTCTAGCCTCAGTAGAAATAGGAGCTGCCCTCATAGGAGCCTGATTATCATGCCGAATGCTATTCTTTAGGGCTACGAGTCATGCATTTCTTTCGGCAGGCAAAAGTCAAGCACTAGAGCCATTTTTAGGCAGGTGCTTTTTATCCCGACCAGTTAAAGGTAAGACTTTCTATTCTCAAAGGGAGGGCTTTTATGGAGGGCCGGATTGACCTTTGATTCAATTAAAGTAAATAGGCCTCTGCCAAAGAAATTGGCTTTCACTGTATTTCAGCTAATCTCTTAATAGACGCCATTCTCAGATCTGGATGTGACGGCAGGTGCCAAGGCCAAGAAGAATAGTAGCAGCGGGAACTGGGAAAGACAGCATTTGACTCTGTCTCCACTGCTTAAACTGACACCGATCTCTCTATTACATCAACAAAGCCTGCTCAGATTCCGAACGAGCCTGGGCTTAATAACTTCGGCTATTGATTGATCGGGATCCGAGGAGAGGTCCTACGAAGCCAAGCCGCTGACCCCAAGAGGCGCCTAGTTATAATAGGGCTTTCTCCCCACCCCTTTGTGCTCAGATCCACTCGTTGGGGAATGAATGTTCTGGTTTTATTCGAGCTATATCTCCATTTCCAGTTGAAAGGCATCTATCTAAGGCCATTGGATCTAATAGCTTGACTTCTCCCTCTATAGCTACACTAGAAAGGAGTTGGCTTTCACTAACCAGCTCAAGGAGTTGCTTGTTCGTTACAGAACTCATCTATTTCGATATATGAGCTTTCCTTGGTTAGGCTTACCTTGTTGGCCTATGTTCAACCACCTACTCGTGTATACAGTCAACCTCAGCCTACTCCCGCGTACGGCCAACCATCCGCCTCGATGTGAGACACACAAGATAGTGTAAACTCGCGAGATGATGCCCCGCTAGAGGAGGTCCAACAAGGATGGAGTTGACTCCTATCTGGTCAATGGTCGAGAAAAGGGTCTCCAGTTAGTTAGACAGGTTGGTTCTTTGCGGAATCGAATGAGGCGAGCAGCAGTGAAGTGGGGCTAACCTGGTTAGACTGCAGTTACTGGCAGCTTCGTTGGTTCGGATCCATGGGAATTGATTCTTTGTCATGGTCACGCCCGGTTTTCATAAAGAGTCTCTTTCGAGCCTCCCCTTAGCATGGCATGTTGGGAATGGGAAAATGGAATAGGTGAAGTGGTTCATTGGAAGCTTCTTTCTCTATCTACGTCATCTCATTCAATGGAGAGGGGGAATAGATATAGATAATGGGTATAGTACTAGTTCTTTCTCTGTTGCCCCCAATCAGTTCGGTCTCTACTTCGAGTGGCTCCTCGCGCCTTGTGCGTCGTGCATTGCTCGGTTCTCTTAAAAGCCTACTCGGTGCTCTGCCAATGAGTGTTCCCGGTCTCACACAAAAGTCTTTTTCATCGACATAGTCAGAAGCAATGGATGTTGAAAACGCACAAGCGAAGCGCCTTAGTCAGCGGAAGAAGTCACCCTCAATTTGATCTAGAACTTATATTCGAGGAAGAACAACCACACCAAAGCTTAGAGATCTACTCCAGTGTTTACTGGAGATATACTCTTATCTATGCTAACTAGAAATGAACCTTCACGAGTTGAGTAAAAGCACCTAGCCTATCTTACTCCCCCTATGCAAAATAGCAGTTCGTCCAGCCGTCTTCTAGCTTCGACCAACCAAGAGGATTCCTTATATGAAGGAAGAAAGTCTCAGGAGTGATCCTGCACACTCCAACCATTCTGGTCTATGGCCATCGAGAGTTTGACCCCACGTTGATTTGCTTTGTCTTGCTTACCGGCTCGGAATTGAACTCCAAAAAAGGGACTGACTAAGGCCTAACAGGAAAGGTACGTAGTCACTCGAGTGAAGCGAAAAGGGAAGAAACCAGGGTAATAGAATGAGCGGAGTGTAGTCCCTTAAACCGAGGGACTACTAAGTTGGTCGGACCCCCGACCAGTGGTAACACTAGCCTAAATTTCCCATCGCTAAGAACAGGGACATTGGTGCGAGACTAGAAGTAGTCCCAACACTTCTTTCTTGTCCAAGTTCCTACGACTGTATCCTACAACTTGTTGGCGCTCCGTAAGGCCCAAAGTCTTATTTCTGATGGCTTTGGAAGTTAGTTTACTTAGTTAGCAATTACGTAAGCTTTGGAAGTAAACTTGCCTGTTACAGTAAGGTATGAAATGGCTTCTTTGCCTACTAAAGCTGCTAATGTTGAATGGAGTTCTTATCAATCAGTTCCAGGGAGAGAATGAAAGGAAGGAAGAGCGGATAGTCGAAACGTGCAAGCGGGATTTGCTCATTGAAGACTCTAGTGAGTTCTCTCTTCGTTAATGGCAGCCCCTCCCGGCGATACTGTCGGCGAGACACTGAGAGGTACTTCAAAGGAAGAAGACGATCTCTTAGGACGGCATATCAAAAAGCTTGAGCATCAAGACATGATGGATACGGAAAGTCAACCTGATGGGTCTTCTTCAGAGAAAGCTCAGGTGAATCCGATTACCGAAGAATGCCCTAGCGTACCTGCAAAGAATACACAGATGTCTTACAAAGCTTCACTGATTGGCTGCGATTCAATGGATACAGATCTTCAACCAAATGGTTTATAGGAGTGGCTAGAGGAAGAAGAGAAGATACCGCCTTCACTTGCTGCCGAACTCGATCGGTTAAAAACCATCTAGCCTGAGGTGGAAGTGTCTAATGAGGAATGGAAGGACTTTGTTCGTCCATGGAAAGATGCCCTCGTAATCACTCTTCTGGGTAGAAGACTGAGTTAGAGAGTGATGAAAGACAAACTTCTTCCACTATGGGGGCTAGCCGATCTCGAGTGAATCGATCTGGAGAATAACTACTAAATTATCAGGTTGAATAACAAAGCTCACTATGACGGAGTTCTAAACGAAGGTCCGCGGGTCATAGAGGGACACTACCTTCTTGTTCAAAGATGGAGTCCAAGCTTGAATCCCCACAGTCAGACGCTTAGCAAGCTTGCGATTTGGATTCGTATCCCTAATCTTCCGGCTTATTACTGCAATGAGACTTTTCTCTGGAGATTGGGTAATATCATCGGCAGGACTCTGAAAGTTGACCTCAACACTCTCCAACAGAAAAAGGGGAAAGTCGAGAGGGGAAGATATGCGAGGATCAGTGTCGAGATCGATCTCCGTCGGAAACTTGTCTCCCGCGTGATTACCAGGAAAGCCATTTTTTGGTGGAATATGAGAATCTCAACATTATTTGTTTGAAGTGTGGCATCTATGGGCATAGAATGGAAGATTGCCCACTGAAGGCAAAACCAAATCCTCCAACTGAGAATTCTCCGCCGCTGCCTTCACCGGAAAAAACCAGAGTCAAGGCCGAGAGGCACAAGGACGTCTCCGTCGATGAGGAGTTCGGTCCTTGGATGGTGGTCAAAGGGAGTCCGAGGTTGCGCTCCTCGAGAACCGAACCTGAGGCAAAAGCAGGTGAAAAGGTTAATAACCAGGCACAGCAGGTCCAGAAAAATGCAAGTCCTCCTCAGTTCAGTCCTCACGATTTGAAGCTCTTGCTAATCTCGCAGAAGGGGATACCAGTCCTGTCATGGAGCAGGTTTGCATTGACAAAGAAAGTTTCCGGTTTGGCTAGTTAGAGTCATTAAGTAAGGTAGGGAAAACTACTTCATACGATAACGATACCATTCACAGCGGAACAAGAAGAATCACAGTCGACTCAACTTGTGAGCTATCGAGTCAGTAGCTGCCTTTAGAGCTGGGATAAGTAGGGTAGCAGCTAAGATTAACTAAAAGGACTCTCCTCCACCCTCAATGAAAGAAAAAAGCCCCAAGACCAAGAGAAGAAGATATAGCCCCTCGATCCACTTGTCCAGCCTCATAGCAAGGCAAGCAATGAGTAACTTCCTTTCCTACCAATACAACCCTCTCCCCCGGAACGGTAAAAGGCTCTTGCTTTGCTAATTTCAAAGACTAGTTCCTTCCAATGCCATAAAAGAGAAGCTGCGGAAAGTCCGAAAAAGAGTTGAGGTTCTATTTAGACTTGCCACTGACTAAGGAAGGAAGACAGTCTTCTTATCGGGAGAACTCTTGAAAGCAAGCAAGCCTGTCCCGAGCCGGTCTGTTCACAAATCGGATGTTAGCTCTTTTGCACGAATCCGCTCTTCTCCTAGCTCTTATTAAATCCCCTGCTATTGAATCAGATGCAATTTTGAAATGCCTTATTTCTTTGCCCTGAACCTCTTTAAACAACTGCAATGATCACCGTTTACGCCTCTTCATCTAATAAATAAATGCCCTTTCTCTCTTTCTCTTGTTGACAGCTACAGCTGCTAGGAAAAACCTTTTCATAAGTAGACAGACCTCTGGCTTACTTCTTTTATACCAACTGCTTGTGTTTATTATACCCCTGGTGAGAGCGAAGCACTAGCCCTTTTAGTGAGCAGGAAATGAGTTTGTAACTTTCCTCTCATGTAATGGCTTCTGTAGCGGAACAGCAGTATCAACCGATGTTACCATCGATGAGTTCTTAAAAGAAAGGCGCCGATTGTGAATTGGAAGCTCTTTCTCGGGTTCTCGCGCTAGCCCTTCCTTGAAGGGTGGATCAGCAAACAACCCGAAGGGACAGCGAAGTAGCCTCGACCTAGGAAGAGGTAGGCTCCCTGAACTAAGAACCAAAACGTGGTACAACCGCTTAAAGCTTTGGCTGAATCTTCTTTTCTTTGAGCGGGACAGCAGCAGTAGGGAAACCACTATTTACTAATTAAAGGAAGCCAATCGGCTCCCTTATATATATATATGAAAGACTCTACCCGAATGCGAATGTTCATATAAACATATAAAAGGAAGGGTCCGAAGGAGAATAGAGAGCGGTGGACAGAGTGGTTTTGGCTCCCCTACTTCCCCGATTGGAGAAAAGCAGTGCGGTTGTGTTTGATCGAGCAAGCGAAGGAAATGGCTGATTAACCCCAACCACCTCCTCACTAGGCTTCTTGAGATAAGTTCTTTAGTGGACTTCTCCCGTTAGCTCAAAGTCAATCGAAGATAAAATGGAAAGGTTTCATCTCGTTCCCCCTAATGGGTCTACTTGGACTACTTGTTCGTCCTGTATTCAGAAAAGAAAGCGGAGAATAGGATTCCACTGATGCGATATCTAGAACTGGACGACCCACGTCATTTGAATCAAGGCAGGCCTAACAGAAAAGGGAATAAGGGGCGTATTAGACTTGAGAGAGCAGATAGGCGCGTAGCCCTGAACCAATCAACCTGCTTCGACCTATAGAGCTGAACCCAACTAAGCGCTTTGAATTACAAGTTTCTTTTAAACAAAGCAATCCTCGGATCCCGATGGCATGGTGAGCAAGCTGTAACGAATCGGAAACCGCCTATATTTATTCCGCATTCATTGATCTGGAACCAAGGTACATGAGAGATATCGGGCTAAACATGCTGTCTTTTTCCCTTGGAACTGGCTAGCTTGTTGAAGACATTATAGATAGAATAGATAGAAGCTCGGGGTCGAAAGAAAACCTGAGATCATGTTCTCCCTTGATCAATTCCCTTTAGCTTAGGGCGGGAATCTGAAGATGACCTGACTTTCCCCTTCCCCCATTCCTTGTCACCTGCCAGTCATGTAGATTAAGTTCTTTGTTCTACTGTCTTTAAAAAAAGGAATCAAGAAAAGAATTGATTCCCATTTAACCGTGAGGCTGGGGCAAATCCATATCGCCGAATCACGTAAAAAGAAGATGTTATCAAGCTCCTAACTCCTAAACTTTATGTGAAGTGGAAGTGGCTATCGAACCTGAATCTCTTGAGAAAGCAGCTGAACTCGGATCCTCAGTCTTGCTTGGGTTGCTGGTTGATGTAATAGAGGTTAAGGGTTCATACTTGTCTCCCGATTCCATGGGGCTGGGTCAAGACCATTAGTACAATACCCTAGTTTCTCTCTCGCATCCAGACTCTTCCATGAACCCGAGGAGATACGGTGCGAAAGAATGAAGGATCCCCTTTTCTGGCTAAGAAAGGATTGGATCCCTTTTGTTTGATTAGATCTCCATCACTTAGATAATAGAGTAGAGTGTCTCGCGCCTCTCTTCCAATGCCAATCCTCCGCCGATAGGATGGTTTTTGATTGGCTTGAGGCTAATCTATCGCCAAATTAAGCCGAACAGACAGACTAGCCATTTCCGCTGATCTTCCTTATTCCTATGGGCTGGTTGCTTCTTAGTGAAGGTGGGCTGGAAGTCAAAGCAAAGAAAGAAGCCACTACTCGGGTTACGTGTTCAGAGACGAGGTAAAAGGAACTTGTAACATGAACATCCAGCTCTGTCTACTAAATAAAACTATTCCAAAGAGAGGAGGCCATCCATGAATTCCTTCACAAAAGAAAATCCCCCATTCTGAAGTCCATCTTCAGCATACTTATTCCAAAGACACTGCACTCTAGGGACTTCCTTCATCCAACCAGTTACCAAGAGCTTCTTCAAAGCAGTAACTCATCTCCTGGCTCGGGATCTGGTGGTAAGCCCTTCCCAGATCAATCAAAGAAAATAGACTAGCACCAGCCAAGATCTTCTCCATGTTGTCCAAGCGGCAATCTTTCTTTTTGATTTTCTTGATGGTTCGACTATCAATGTACATTCTCCAGGTGCCATCCTTCTTAGATCTTAGTAATCCGGGTATAGCACAAGGGGCGTTAGCGGTAGTGAAGGGTCGAGCGAATAAGCTCCTTTCTCCATCACGTGTCGCCTCTTTTCTTCATGCTCCGATGGGCTCATCCTAGAGCCTCCTCGCTTAGATTAGCTCAACTCTCGTCTAGGACTAAAGAAAGGCTTGGTGGGTAGCTCACTAGCGAAGCGGTAGGAGTTTTCATCACATGCTATAGGATGATCCGTAAGAACCAGCTTTTCACCCTCTCCTTTGGCTGTGATCCAAGATGAGATCAGTATGCTGAAGATAAGAATGGAGGTTTTCATCAATCCTTTCACAAGCCAAATCTTCCTTTCTCTCAACGTACAGGGACAAAAGCTCAAAGACCTGCAATATGCCGATCTCGTGCTAAGGTAGCTCCCTTCATGGGATAGGGGATAGCGGTGGGATGGAAAGAAAACGGAACTAGCGCTTCAACTCCCAGGCACGAACGAAGGACGATCAATCAATCCGACGAGAGAAGTCCTTTGTCCTTCACCTTGCTTACTCCACTTCCGGCAGCGCCTTATATCGCCCGAAATGCCCTGAAAGGGGCCCCAGAATGGATTTCAAAAAATCCCAAACCTGAATTGAATTTCTTTCTCAATGACTCTTCCAGATCCTCGCTTTTCTCAATTCAACATAGATGGGCACTCTACTCCTAAGGAAGGCACTCGAGGGGAGACTATTCCAATCGAAACTCCTATCTGGTTCACAGATATAGGCCAAAAAAAAGCGTGAGCCGTCTAAAGAAAGGCGTATATTCGAGTATTAGATACTGAGGCCTATAAAAGAGTATGAAAGGCACACCTTAGAGGCTTGTATTCCGGTTTTTTAGGCGTTAGAGGCCCTTCTCCCTGAGGGAGAAGAAGTTCAGCTCTTCCCGTCGAATTTTTTGATCAATGAAACATTCTTCTTACCTCCACCCAACCCCCGAACTTCTTACAACCACCGCCCACCACGACTTGGTTCCACGCCAGAAGAGGAAGATTGTCCCCGAAGCCCGGGAATGGAGGAGAAACAAGACTTCGGAAGAAGCAGAAGTAGGAAAGGAAGAAAAGCCAAAGTCCAAACTATCCCAGAAGAAAGATGAATTGGACCATCACCAGAGGATTTCGCCTAGCAATTAGATTACCGACTCAAGTAACCGGAGAAGAAGCAGACTGACTTGAGAGCGGGGGGAATATGGAAAAACATGGATTCGGACTTAGAGAAGCTCGACTTCTAGCTTTGCAAAACTACCCACGGCCTGATCCGCCCAAACACAGCTCTGTAATCAGAATCTATGGAAAGGGGTATTGGAACCCGAGGACAAGTTGCCACGATCGGGCCTTCCACTGAGCTTTGCCCCTATCGACTTAATTCGATGCGGAGGTGCAGCACTCAGAACATGAAGATAGAAATAGGATTCGCCCCCGGCAGAGCAACTTTGTTCAAGGCAAGACTAAGAGGATTCCCGCCTGTAATGCTCAGATAGAGCCAGCAGATGTCTCCATCAGCTAACTCGAGACAACTTTCCGAAATTCCATCAGATCCAATTCGAAAATGCAAATTTTTACGGCTGAGCGCAAGGAATCTCATTGTGTCCTCACGTTTTCCCCCCTAAATGATTCTCCTATAACACATACCTAATCTCTACTTTAGGTATGTTTCTTATGTTGCTTGCTTCACGGACGAATGCCTTCTTTAACGCGTCCTTTACGAGGGCGTGGGAATGCTTGCTTGATTAAGTAGAAATTCTTCTTTTTTTTTTCTTCTTACTAGCGTAGGTGAGTGGTAAGCGTAGGAGGCGTGCCCGAAGGGCAGCAGTGTGTGATTCTTTAGATTCTTTAACTGAGAAGGGCTTTAAGTCACCAACGACTTTCTTCTGATCACCATCTGCTATTTGAAGCACTGATGAAGAGTGGAGGGGACTTCGACTGCCTTCTTGTATCGGGTGAAGAGAAGGGGGTGGTAGGCTTAGTAGGGCTCGAACCTACAATATTACCGTTATGAGCGGTACGTTTCAACCAATTAAACTATAAGCCCCTACGGATCTCTACATGCAATTCGCTCACTTCGGGAAGAAGAGGAGGCCCTTGCTCTATCTGCTTCTTCCTCTTCCCAGGAATGAACAATTGGATAAAAAAATGATTTTCTTCTTTCTTTGTTTATATATATATTATTAATAATAATATTAAGATTAAGCAAGCAATCAATAACACTCCTCTCCCAGCAAGAAAACGGATGCGCGAAGCTAACGCGCAACGGCTTTCGCTAACGCTCAGTCCGTTGCTTGTTCGTCTAACGCGCAACGGCTTTCGCTAACGCTCAGTCCGTTGCTTGTTCGGTCGAGATACTTCGTACCCTCTCCTTTCAGTCGAGAACTTCATGCCTCTTTGAAAGCCTTGCTTGTTTCCTCCACCCCTACTAATAAGAATCGAATTCATTCCTTCATGACAGGATGACAGGAATCGATGAACCAGCACCATATGATTACCGAAAATCCGGCGGAGACTCCAGAGCTGGATTGAATAAGTCGGAAACAGAAGCTCGGCATGAACGTTGATGAGCAAAGGTGGCAACCAAGTTCTTACCTTCGTCTAACCCTCTTTCTGACTTAGACCCGAAAGCCTCACTCATAAGTTGTCGGGGCTGAAAATAGAGATAGCTCGACAGCAGCGGAAAGCATCCCTAACTATTGAAAGCAGGATAGCAACGATGACTTCTTATCTTACGTGAATTCCGTTATTGGAACTTACGCAAGAACAACAGGCCGCACACCCATCGAAAGGATTTCATCTTGCTACTAGAGAAAACCAAAGGAGCACACAAAGCAAACAAAGAATAAGGCACGGATGCAGAAGAGCGCTTCACACAAGCAAGAGAATGCCAAGAGAAAGGAAGGGAGAGCCAATCTCAGAAGGGAAATCCGGATTCCAGGGCAAATTCCTGTGATTCTTGGTTAGCTGACTCAGGGCGGATGGGGCGGGCAAGGAGAGCGGCATTGCTATAGGTTCGATTCATCAATGTCGGTATCTCAGTCACAGATTGATGTTGTCCTAAGACCCCTTGGCGGAGGTTGCAATTTCCCTAAAATACCCCCAGACCCCCTAACGCAAGAGTTGCTGTTTCGTCTTATGCTATTAGGTCAAAACGTATGTGTGAAAACGAGTATGTGACCAGAACTGATATCTTTCCCTCAGGCATGGGCGGTAGGTGAGGTCAAAAGAAAGTGTACAACATGCGAGATGTTGCACCATCACCAGAAGTATGACACTGGGTACTAGACGAGGAAACTTTGACAATTGGCTAGATCTCCGTTCATAGAATGCCCGTTTCGGAACTCCCGCAGGGCCAAGTCAATTTGCATGAGTTTTGCTGGTCAGACATCGATCATAGAAGCGCGATCTCCTTCATAGCATGGCATGTTCCGTTGTTCCTTGATCAGTCAGCCAATTAGTTAGTAATTGCCATCCATAGTAAGATGAATCAACTAGGAATGTGGAATACCAGGATTTGAGATTCTTTTATTGAAATGTTGGTTCCGTCTAGTGGATCCTCCTCTCAGAGGTTGGGATTCACAGCCATATTTCGTACATCATTAATCTTCGGCTCTGACACTGCTACTTAAGGGCGTTTTCCTGGGCATTCTCTTAAGCTTAAAAGAAAATTCACCGGTAGCCCCCGAAATGCTGTCGTTAACTGGCCTGAAAAGGCCTGGAAATGGCAATAGGAAGAACACATTTTGCAGTGGGGCTAAAGGGTCTTGAGAGATGTTTTCTCTTCTTTCTTTTGCCTGCGTCGAGACAATAATTTAGTACGGAAAGGGCTTATTTCCTGTCGCTTTTGATTGAGTTTCAAGCTCCAGCTTAGAGGCATCTTCTTTAGCGAAGACTGAGTGATTGATCTCGTTATGGCTAAGCCAAGGCTTTTCTGATATGGGTTTGGATGCTCATGCTCCTATCTTGCCTGCTTCGGATGTTCATTTAAGTGATTTATGATTTCATTTCATACTGAGATTCTTATTCCTAACTGACCAAAAAGTAGAGAGAGTGGATTAATTATTTTGTTCGTCCGTTTGCGTACAAGAAAGAGTTTTCCTTTCTACCATGGGGATATTCTCATACACACAAGAAGAAGGCGTTCCACAAGAGGGTTTGTTCAGATCGATGAAAAGTATCTACGTATGAAAGCTTGGAATCAGTGTCCGAGTTTGTCTCTTTCTTTCGATATGATGAGGGCCTTGATGAGCAGAAATTTCCATCGTGGATTGGAGAGGAATAAGAAAAGCAAAAGATGGAAGTTTTCATTTCACTTTGTGGTGGTACTGAAACTGAATGATTCAGTTGACATTCTACTTTGTGGTATCTATCATTCGATGGTCAAGAGCCCCTTCCCTTAAGGTATGGTATACTCTACAAGTGGCCACACCAACCCTGCCATTAATTCATGCATTTAGCACGTTAGACCACCAACAATCGCAGGATCGAGGTCTACCTTCTATATCTATATAGAAGTCATTTCCATAATGGAGTGAGTGTTCCTGGAACCGGGATTGATGATACGGGGGCTTCCGAACGAACTGACTGGATGATCTGGATATGGATCGAGATCGGGGTGAAGACCTTGCTCGTACAAGTAAACAGACGTTGGTGATTCCGCGGAATCCACTGTCAAATCCTTGAAGACGCTATTTCAAAAGTAGAATAGGAAAAGGGCTCTGAAGAAGATGATATAGAGAGTCATCCGAAGCGGAATCTGCTGATCCAAGGCTAGGTAACGGAGCTAAGCTCAACTCAATTTAGAAGGGAAATCGAAGCGCTTTTAATGCTTTTTAAATTGAGTTTCATTTCATTTATGGTTTGGTTTGCTCGGTTAGGATCGGGCAAGGTCTCGAAGGTTGGGATAGACTGAGAGAGAGTCTCCCTTGAGTGAGAGTACCCAAGGACGGTAGGGAAGCAACCAATAGATTCAGTTTCCTTCGATTCTTTTGTTACTATGCCCCTAGTGGTCTTGCTTGACCCAATGTCGGGAGAATTTTATTACCGTGCCTCCACTGCTGTAGTTGAGCTGGATTGGTTCATGCTTTGGCGAGCAAGCGCTAAAGCCCGCTTTGGGCAGGCAAACAGAAAGTACCACTTTTCTTAAGAGAAAGTAATACACTCAGTCTCACCGTTGGAGGATTTAGTGGAGGATCTAGGGCGTTAGCCCGAAGCCCATAGAGAGAGAGAGTAAAAAGCCTATAGCACTGCAGGAAGACCAAGGTCTCGATCGACAGATCTAGTGGTCAGTCACCGTCAATATTTGATTCTACGGCCAATGCTGCTAAATTTAAATAGCAATTAAACCATGTTCCTGGGCCTTGAAACAAGGGGCTTTACTAATATAGAAATTGAAATCAGATAAAGATGCCTAGTCTGCGCTGTTAGAATCCATTGGAGAAAGGCTTGCTCACTTCTTCATCTGTGAGATGATCGTATTATATATATTAATTTCTAATAATGGGATTGGACCTTGCTTCGATCCCCTCTTTAAGAGACTCCAGAAACTCGTTGACCCATAGATGTAATAGCCAAAATGAAACTCTTTTCCTTTACGCCAGTATAGAATTAATAAATTCTAATTTTGCTTACTCTGGATGAACAGAAATCCTGGTAAATACCCTTTAGCATCCCCGAAAGAGACCACTTCTCACTAGCTTTTTGATCCAACGCCAGATGTTTCATTCCTAAGAATTGCTTTCGATGTCAAGAGTTCCTCTTCATCTTCCTAAGACGAGGATAAGGAAGTAAAAAACTTATAAAATGCTTTTCACAGACGGAGATGGACGATAGAAGTTTTGTCACCAAAGACGAGACGAGGTAAGTAAGAACGCTAGTGTTATGGCCCCAATCAAGACTGCCTCCATCTTAGGCCTAGCGGATGGGCACTCAGTCACTTAAGGCTTCACGACTTTCTTCGTTTTTCGCTCTTTCGGCTGCTTCGACAATTTCATTGAGAGCTTCTGGGGGCATGTTTGCTGCTTCGCCTTCTTCCAAAGCAGAAATTAGAACTTCGACAGTCTTTCTAAGCCCCTCCATAATCTCAAATCCCGTTGGTGTTGTTAGAAGCTGACTGAGACTGACCTCCGGGGGCAAAGCCCACCAAATACTAAACCCAATATATAAACAAGATAAAAAAACATTAAAAATTTCTGCTAATACTTCCGTCGAGATAGAGAATCAGACAGGATTCTTGATGGAGAAGTAAGAATTCGGGGAGATTCTCAATTATTTCATTTTTATGCCTGGCCTTTTTGCTCCTTCTTCCATGATATAGCGCAGCCCCCTGCCAGGTTACTTTAGATAGCGGTATTTTATGTATAAGATTGGCATCCTCCTTCTAAGGTTACTTAGGTCGTGTCGTGTGTTCCGATCAACATCTTGACGATCTTAGTAGCCTTTATTCCCAACCCGCGTAAGAACATGGGCTTTTTTTCCCTCTGTTTCTGCTCTCCTTGCTTTAACTAAGGAACTGCCTTTAAGTATGACTCTAAGAACTCTACCTTAGAATGAGTTAGATTTCCTGTGTTATGTTAACAAGAAGGAATGGCGGGACGCTAAAGAGATGGCTATGAGACTAGTGCAATCTGGTAATCGACCAAGTAATCCACATACATGATAAAAGAGCATTCCTGCGTACTTATCCACTGGCATTGAAGGAGAAGAATGCCGACTATTTCCCAAGGGTACGAAATACGGCTTGCCCGATTCTTATACTATGGATGCCTCACTCCTCACCGAACCAGAATGGCACCCGCTTTGTGCTTGCTGAAGAGACAGGCAAGCATTCCCTTAGTCCTGCTTTGCCCAAGAATTCCACTGTGTGTGCTGCTACCTTTCGTGCGGGGACTTCAAAACAAACCTACTGCACTTCCTGCCAAACCAGGCTTTTATACTTACAGCACGAGCTGTGACCATTGACAAGAACGAGTGCCCTATACTTCGTAGGAGGGCTGCTGCTTTGAAATCCAACCGAGCCCCTTAGTCCAAATAGAAAGAGTTCTCTGGGCCGATTCACCTTTCACCTAAAACACCCTCCGCCCGGGATACTGATGAAAATCCATTTTTTTCCCTCCCCAGAGCTAGGGGACATATATTGCTCGGATTATTCGTTCACAATTAAGACCAGGTGCTCATACCCAACAACGGAAAGAAAGTCAGACTTCGAAACTAAGACAAAGACGCTTTTAAGCATCATTCAGATCGATAAAGTCCGATCGAATAACCGGGAACAGGATTTCGCCCTAAAGCGGGCTGATTGTTGTTTTGGGGCACTAAAAGTAGTTCTTAGGCTAGGCTGCGCTTTTACACCTTTCGGTAAACCCGGACAAAGAACTTCTCGCAAAAAGACCACTTCGAGCAGATGTCACGCCCTCGGGACACTACACCTATCTATGTCAATAGATACAGACCATCGAGTAGTGCGACAAACAGGCGGGCACGCCATCCAAGTCTTTCAAGTCGGGGGTTGATCCAACAGATGTGACTACGCATTGCTCCGGCAGGGTCAGATCTTGAAAGGAAGCCCTATTTCACGGTAAATAGCATCGGAGCTCGTCTCCTACCGGACTCTCTTTTTCGGGCTTTCGCGGAACCCCCCGCTAACGCAGCATCAGTGGTGCTACGAGTCGGCCTCAGGAGACAAACCTCTTAGAGAATTGTGCTCGCTAGCCTTCCACGCCATCGGCTTATCTGGTCCCGCACGGGTGCTTCTGGCACCTTTTCGCGTATATGGAAGTCGACTTTCGAAAATATGAATGCTAAAGACTTTTTAAAAGAAGAAGGCGAGCTAGCAGATGAGATAAGCGTAGAAATTCACCCGAGTAAGGCCGACTTAAAGTGGATATAGTTGATCCCGTTCAAAGGGGTTCTCTCTCTCTTGATTAAGTCATTTCTACTGGCTCAAGCCCAAGGTTAAAAAAGACTGAGGTGACCAATGACGATGAGCAGCTATTCAATTCGGACGAGGAATTGGACACAGGTGAAGCAAGGACGGATACTGGCTTACAACAGCCGATTCTCTGTACTCCTAGTGTCAAAGATCCTCTTCGCTAGACTACAACTAGTTGATGAATGTGCTCTCTCACTATGCTGAACACAAGCCGATTGTACAGACCGTAGAGAAGGACTGACTTCCCGAAGGCATTCCAGGCAAGAAAGCGGAGGAAAGCAAGTCAGTCAAAGGGTAGCAAGCCAGTTCCCTCCCATCGGTCCTAGTCAGCCTCTTTCCTGTCTCAGTCTGTGCTTTCTAAGAGCCCCACGGAAGGAAAGAAGAAAGGCCGGCTTCCCTATTATACGAGGATTGATTCCCAGACACGCCTTCCACTACTAGACGGAAGACTAAGAAGAAAGCAAAGTCAACCTAAATGAAAGGCTTCGGGGATGGCGCTAGACCTGCAACCGCATTCACTCGATCTACGACTTCGAAGACATCAACTGAGGGAAGAACGAAAACGGATTCCTTATTTGACTGAGGAGTTAAAGAGTCTCAAGACTAAGCCAATGCTCCTTCCACGACTAAGACACACACGAACCGGGCCACTAGGGGTTCTTACACGAGAATTGATTACCTTCAGGCCGACTAGTTGCATTAGTCAAACCTACACGCTACCTCTCCGCTTCCTCATGGAAGAAAAGAAGGATTAGCCGATTAGAAGGCATGGCCAAGGGTACTACAAGCGGAACCCCAGTCCCAAGCTATAGGACGACAAATGAATTAGGCGCTTACTCCAATCAAAAGGAGTGAACATGAACCTGACTTCGAAGACTCCTGGGCAGAGGCTAGCCTCACACACGAATACAAGAAGACTGACAAACAAAGCAGACAACTCAAGGGAAACAGATCTATCGGTGGTAGTACCGGGTCTTTGGGACGGAATGGAATGCTTTCGGGGCTGCTTAACGAATCCTTACCACAACCGGAAAACGAGTTACTCGCTCAGGAAAATCAGCACTTGAGGCTATCGGTCCACGAATCATATGGAATTTCATCCCAAGCCAGCAACTGAGAAAACAGCAGATCTTGGTGCTACTGTCGCAAACCCATAACATTGAAAGCTGGGTGGCGGTGATAAAGAGGGGTCATGCATTTACAGAATTCCTCATTGGTCTCGCAGCTTCCGATGGAATATGACCAAAAACAACTGGGAATTTCACTTCAAAGGTGGGTTCCCTTCTGGGATATTGAATGCCATAGATTTTTTGTTATCTCTGCAAGCAACTAACTCCTAATGCCGCTGCAACAGAATTTAGTTGAAAGCTAACCGTCCCACCTTAGAAAAGAAAGGCCTCGCTCCACGCTTTCTTTTGAGTCAACTCTATCCATTCTTGTTTCAAGCTAAAATTGAGGCTTTTACTTCTTCAACTCGAGTTCGCCACAGAACCCATCTCTGGAACTGGAACCGAAGTCAAGGCCCTAGTGTGGGTCAGGGGAGATCCAGAAAGCCCCATCCGAAGAAGGGGAACTGGCTGCTTCGTTTAGGTCTGGCAGAAGGAGTTGGTATGGTGACGGTGACAATAACCTTTTATCATAAGAAGTTTGTGGAATTGACGGTGACCCTTGATGTGACTAAGGCAGCTTTACAGTAGGTGTGAAAATGGAGGGGAATTCTATTGGGCTGAAGTAAAGGCAGGTGACTTTTGGTTAGTGTTCAGTGACAATGGTAGCTAACATTACATGAGATGCGGTTGGAAGCGAGGCAGCAGTCTTTCTATGTTTTCCACTCTAACGAACTTTCTCCGGGTAAGCTTAGATGACCCGAAGCAATGACCAACTCAATTCTCTCCGCCCTTTTTGGAGGAGTTTCTTTTTCTTAAACAGTCCCGTCTCGAACCGGAGGCACCCACTAGTAGTAGGGTAGGGGGAGCCCATAATTGACCCGGGTAGGCGAGCTTCATAGGGGCTATAGTTACCAGTTTCGAGTTACTTAGCGGGTATTCCCCAGCACGGCTTATGCGGATCTCTCTCTCTACTACCAGGAAACGGGTTAGAATCCCCATCGCTGGAGCACTACAGGCCTAACTTATTATTCGATATAATGAGAAGCACATTTAGTGAACTATAACCCTTATCCCCCAACTGATCTACCCAGTAATGTGATGAGTTCCGACCTCGAAGGCCCAATCCTTCGTCGTACGGAATGAGTATGACTTGGCTACAAGAGAAACAAAGCGCCCAAGAGATCTAGCTTCTTGGAGGACCGGTTGCTAGCCCCATCATCATCCCGAGCTTTTCACCGTCGGTCCCATGACTGCACGAGCCCTATGAACTAGCTCTTCCGTGTCCGCCGAACTGTACGATGGAGGGCGTTCAATTCGAGTATTGAATTTTCCCAACCGGGTGAGCACCGTTAATGTCTCTAGTAGATAGACTCTACAAGGAACCTGGCTCAGAGGAAGAAGGACATTAGTTTGAAGTCTCGAGTCTCTATCCCCTCTTTAGTGCTGCTTACAAGGACCGGTTTCCCTACTACCGTGTCATGGCGATATCTGCCTCGAAACCCTCGGCTTGCTTCGTCTCCTAGTAGTGGTTTCCCGTGGAGCGACCGTGAATCAGGTGGAGTAGCCCTATTCCACTCCATCTACCTCCTGAGACAATAATCCACCAATAGATTTTTTTCGAGGTAAGGTAGAGGATAAGAGGTTTCCCAGGCTGTGGTGCTACGAGATGGCGATTTATCGTATAGAAGATCACGGCTGCATTTAGGAGTGATCAATCTCACAAACTAGAAATATCATAAGAGAAGAAAGAATTGACAAGAGCCTATTCAGTTAGTCAGAAAGCTAGATCAAGAAAGCTGCACCCAATAGAGCAACGCCTTGAGTAGACCGATAAGGTCTCGCGAAGCCGGTCACCGTACGCCTACGATCCTATCTGACTATTGAGGAGAGCTCTTTGATCTTCTTTCTTTTGTTCAATTGTGCATGCTTTGCTTAACACATGCAATTGAAAGAATGTTCGATCATCAAATTAAGACTCACTGAAAGCTGCCATTCACGTCAGGGTCCGAAGGAGATGTAGTTGCGTGTACTTTTTTGACTTTTTATTGGGTTGGTGTTCAGTGTGGGAAGTCTTATTTAAAAATTTTTAAGTTTCAAGAGAAGGGGAAAAAGTCCAAATAAGGCGCATATGGCACGAAAAGAAAATCCGATTTCGCGAATAAAAATGGTATTGTTAAATATTTTGATCATTTTTTTATTCCTTTTTTCCGTATGAACAAGCGCTACGATGTCTGTGGCACGAGCTCCAGGTAGATAACTACTGGACTCTGGACGAGCTGCTCTCGTTAAGAAAGTTCCTGCAGAAGAATCCCTATTATTATGACAACATTTTTGAGCAATATCGGCCTGGCGGGCTGTTCGCTGAAGGACGGACGCCCCCAGGGTTGTTTCGGGACTAAACTACTACTTGTCCGGGTTGTCCAGGATGCTTTTTTTGAACGCGAGATATCCTCTATGCAGTCACGAATCGATGCCCTCACCGAGCAAAATAAGCAATTAAAAAGGAGAGTGATTTTTTTTTTCTTCTTTCTTTGTCCCACGTAGTTCGTTGGTCAACAACCAACCACTGGAAACTCTTATTAGAAATGGAAGAAATATAGGGTACTCTATAAATTCGATTATATATATTGTAAGTAGAGCCCCAGAACGCAAAAAAGGTGAGTAACCGAGTATAGATCGTTTCTACAATTTGTTGATCGGGGAAAGCTGCTCCAACAAGCGGAGAAAATCTTTCGGCTCAAGAGGCGAATCCTCAAAAAACTGGAGGACCAGGATGGGGGCTGGCTTGCCCACGGGCATCAATTCCTTCGATACCCCAACGGAGGGGCTTATTTTATAAGGAGTATAAACTCAGAAAAAGACTTTTAAGTATTGAAAAAAAAAGGGGGGATTACCTAGTCCCGACTATCAGTCCGGGCCATCATCTTCGTCGAATACATCGATCATTAGGCAATAATAAGTCGCCATCTTGGATGCAGTCACTTTCTTACTTATAGTCGTCTTAAAGAGTTCGGCGTCTATGGTTCCTTCATTTATCAGCCTTTGGATTTTGTGCTTCAGAACAAAGCAATCTTGGATCTTATGTCCAAAAAAACTCTGTGGTAAGGGCAATCCCCTACACGATCTGCTTCATGTGGACGCTTAGAGTCTGGCAACTCGATGAGATTTAGTGTTCTTCTCTAAATCCTTTGAAGAAGTCATGTACTTCTTCCTCAGGAAAGGCGAACTTGTCTTTCTATTTGCTTTCTCCTTTAGAGACTTTGGAGGGCTGTTTCTTCTTTGACTTTGAGAAGATTCGGCTTTAGTCTCTTTGGTTTGGCTAGAAGTTTCTCTTGGTCTCATGTTCTCATCTGAGGTAGCACCTGATGTTATAGGTTCCACCACAAAGGCTTGTTTTGTCGCTGTCTTCTCAGGAGTTCTACCCTTCTTTCTTACTTTATCAACGAACTTAGATCGTCGTGACTAAAAAAGTTATAAATATCTGTGGCAAGGGAAGCATCTGAGCCGGCACAAGCTCCCATATAGACTCGAAAGCCATAACATAGTCAGGAGTTGAAGGTCGGGAGCGTCGAAGCAGACCCTTCCGTATCATCACATTTTCCATGACCAACAGCATCGCCATATGAACCAGCAGCAGCAGAATTGCCTAATTATTCACCTTTGCTAGGCATCCCTACCCATTGCTAGAACAAGAGCCTGCCTCAGAGCCGGGAGAACCTGAAAGATATCGATTATTTTCATACAAGTTCCCTTTTGAGATCGAGACCCGAGAAAGGAGTAACAGAGACAGGCGGGGGCATAGCTATCAGAGGCAACGGGGGCAGAAGCAAGGATGGCAGTACGAATTCAAAATCGTTTTGAATATCCTACCATTGCGGGGATGCCTAGGCGCCACCGTCCAATTCCAGTGCCTGTTAGAGATCCGGTTTACCGAGTAGTTGATTTGATCCAGTCCCCCCGACAGTTCGATAGCCGCTTCCGCTTCAGGTCTCGTAACCTGTTCATAATGATCCCGCGTAGGCATCTGCCTTTATTAGACCTCCAGTGGGATGGTATTCGTGAACCTCTTTCTGGATCTCTACTTTATAACAATATTCCTTCTGGTGCCATTATTCCTACTTATGCGGCTATAGGTTTGCACTTTGACCCAATACGGGAAGCGGCATCCGTTGATGAATGGTTATACAACGGCGGTCCTTATGAGCTAATTGTTCTACACTTCTTACTTGGTGTAGCTTGTTACATGGGTCATGAGTGGGAACAATATTTCCGTCTGAGTATGCACCCTTGGATTTATGTTGTATATTCAGTTCCTGTTGCGGCTGCTACTGCTGTTTTATTGATTTACCCAACTGGTAAAGGCAGCTTTTCGGATGGGATGCCTCTAGGAATCTATGGTACAAAAAACTTTTTGATTGTATTACAGGCTGAGCACAACATCCTTATGCACCTGCACCCATTTCACATGTTAGGCGTAGCTGGTGTCTTCGGCGGCTCCCTATTCAGTGCTATGCCTATGCATGGTTCCTTGGTAATCTCTATTTTGATCAGGGGAACCCCAGAAAATGAATCTGCTAATGAAGGTTACAGATTTAGTCAATGCAGCTCGTGGTTATTTTGTTGGCCGATTGATCTTCCGTTTCAACAACGTTCGTTCTTTACATTTATTCCTAGCTGCTTTGGCTTCGAACCAGACGAGTTGACCTCTGGGGTCGGCGATGTTCGGTCTGAACCTTGCTGGGCTAAGAGCTCGAGTTGGAGTAGTAGTTGGACAAAAGAGAAGAAAGAGAAAGAAGATATAGCCAGTAAAGTCAAAGTGGGGAAGTTTTTCTTCTACTTCCTTTGGCCTTTCACCGGATATGCGCAATTCAGCCTTGGCATATAAGATCTTTCACCGTAGCGGTCATCAGTAGGATGAAGATCTTTTCATTCATTCCAGCGAGTGTAACAAAATCCCATTCCAATAGTGGGAGGACTAGGAGTTAGTGAGCAGACAAGAGCAATCTCTCAATCCATTTTTCAGTCGAATCATTTCATCCATACTTCGAAGCTATCCGCTCTTATCGCTTGAGAATAGGCTTTGAGGAAGGGTTCTACATATCCCTCTCCGTAAACCCGGACAGAGAAGAGGTAGTCAACTATTAGCGTACCCGCTATCAGTCCAGTACCATTAGTTCTCCAAGGGTCAAAGGCTAGCCTTCTTTCGCCCTAGATAGAGAGAGCCCAAGCCTTGCTTAGTTTGGTCAGTCCTACGAATTCTATAGAAATAGAATAAGGAGTGAAACCTGATTAAAGAGAAATCTTTTCCTTCTGGATTGATTCATAGTCATTTCCGCATAACAGCTTTTTTCTATTAGAGAAGATATCAATCAATTACGAGGCATCTCGGGGATGCAGACTAAGTCCTTGAGACACTTATGATTGATGAGCTATTGTCTATCTCGTCGTTTGCTGGCCATGGAAATGGATCCTTTACACATTATAAATTATAATTAAAACACATTAGAATCTAATTATATACCGGCAAGTACTTAAAAGGGTAAGAACTAGAAATCTGTCCTATCCAACTCATCTCCGAAAGGAGCCCACATTCCCTCTCTCCTTTCCCTCCCCAGCCTTCATAGGCAAATGAATAATCGATGGGGTGGCCTCGTTATATTTAATATTAAAAATATATATATAACTACACCTTTAAAAAGAAATAAAAAATAGAAAGTTAGAAAACAAATAGAATCAAAAAGGCCATCATTAATGCGAACAAGGCAATTGCCTCGGTTAGGGCAAAGCCCAAAATGGCATAACCAAATAATTGTTTTGCCAATGATGGATTTCGCGCCACGGAATGAATCAAAGAACTAAAGATCTTTCCAATCCCAACGGCTGCACCTGCTAAAGCAATTGTAGCAGTTCCAGCACCTATCAATTTAGCTTCTGCAATCATTGATCCTGATCTTTTTCTGTAAAATACATGAATAATGCCACAGGCAAACTTAAATGTTTGTTTTATTCTCTAATTTCTAAAAAAGATAAAGTAAGATTGAGAGTGAGCAGTATAAAGAAAGATTCATTTGTGAATGAAAAATACAATTATTATTATTGTAAATTATTATTTAATTATATATATTATGTCTATATCCGCAATAAAGATTCCATGGAATCCCCGCATCCGGAGAATCAAATGCCTTATCATGGCCTAACGCAGGCAATAGAAGGAAATATACCGATTTCGATCATCCCAGGGATTCCTCCATTGAATCTCTTCGCGTCTTTTCGAGGACTGATAAAACACTGACAGCTCGAGGAGCAGTGCGTAGTTATTCTTCAACGCGGGAAGTCAGATTAATGAAACTATCTAATTTATCCCCTCCTACACCCTGCTTCTTCAGCGAAGTCAAATAAGGTTAGAAAGTCTAGTTGGCTTAGAAGTTCCCGCGCGGGGATTAGTAATTTATTTACTAGTTTAATTTCATCTTTTAGAAGCTAGGAGATCTTTAGTGTATTCTCTGCAAACCTCACCACTTCGTCAGCAGGTGATAACTGCCATCTTTTTAGGTTTTTAAACCATCAGGACAGAATGCTTTTAGCGGCAAATAGAACGAAGCGGACAATATAACGCAATCTATCAATTGTTGAGCTAAACCAGCCTTTTCCCCTCAAGGGGGCTTCTTTCCCGGTTTTCCAAAAAGAAGATTTCCAACTAACTGGATTTAGGGATTTCTTGCTTTCCGGGGCTTATCTGCCCTGATCTTCCCGACTGAACTCCTATAGACTACAGAGAAGCTGTAGGCCTTACTGAGCTAATTCAGTAAGCTATTCAAGCTCCTAGACCTCCGTCTGCCTAGTCCTGTCCTCAATAGATGACTTCCGCTTTAGGACTTCTCGGAGATTAATCGATCTATCTTAGTTACGACCGGAGACAAATCGGGACGAGCTGCATCCTATTAAGATTTAGATGTTTTAGTTAGGGCGGAAAGCTACCTATCTTCTTCTGTCCTTATCTTCAATGCTAAATCTGAGATCGATTCCTGAAGTTACTTTGAAACATCAACATCATCAAATACGGCTACTGAAACTGCTAAATCAACAGATTCTGCTACTGAATCAGCTACTTCCGAATCCCTGTGATGAACTGAAACTGAGTCTGATTCCACTTCTTTCCTTTCCTCCGTCTTCTTTACGTTACGGTGAGGCGCGGTTAGATCATTGCAGTGAATAGGAAGATAAACCGCTTAGAGCACTTGACCATGGTCAGGTCAGTAGGACATACCGGAATCTTTGCAGCTACAGGAATGGATTTCATTCCGACTGTTAACTCTCACGGGAGTTAGCAGCGAATAGGAATAAAACAAGGCGTTTAGCGCCAACCACCGTGTATCACGTAACTTGGAGTCTATCATCTAGAGTCCAAGTTGAGAAAGATTGAGTGACATCTGAGGAAGCTGTCTTAAGTCCAGTGACAGGAGTACTCGTGAAATGGTGGCAATCAAAAAGCCGCTTTCGTTACCGTAGCTGCTAGCTGCTGAGACCAGTGCGGGGCCCCCGAAAGGTGCTCTTTGTTTGCCGTTGCTAAGCGGAAAGACCGATAGTGGCGGCCGATATTCGTGTAACCGGTGAGACTTAAGCCATTTCTTCTCACCTTTCTAAATCATTATAAGCCCGCCGACACACGGTGAAATGGGTGGTTTGCAGTTAAGAGGTACTGCGGAGGGGCTTGAGTACTAGCTTTTCTCATACCCAAAGCTAAAGGGAATAGGATTATATTTTCTATTGGACTGAGATCTTGTAGGGGCGGTCGGAGAACCACGTTTCAAGGGCCCCATACCAACTGCCTGACCTCATACAGATATAAGGCCTCTAGTTTTCCGGGATGTCATTGAAGAGCGTATAAGACCCGCGGGTCAAAGGCTCTTATTGGTCATGGGAGTGAGGAGGGTATGATGGAATTAGTGTCTAAGGCTAAGGGGAAAAGCAATCACTGAGTGAGGGGATTGACTTTATCTTGCTCAGGGGTTAGGCATTCACTGGAAAGGGTTAGGGACTACGGGGGCTAACGGCTTAATGACAGGAAACCATATTGGACTTGACTTAATCCACATGCTACCCACTTTAATAAACCATACAAACTAACAGTGACTGTACTATATAACTACAGATTGACCTAAAACCTGATACTCTCTTGAAACCATTGACTGAACCAATCCTCTTTTCTTCCAGAGAGGCCCCCATAGAGGAATTTGTTCACGTTCACATAAGGAAGCTTAAACAAGACGAATTCTTCAAATGCGGTCCGAAGAAGGGAAGGTTGTTAAGTCACATCCGATGGATAAGCAGTGATTCCTCTCTTAGCATCTTTCCCGCCTTAAAGAATGAATAAGAGGATCAAACAAAGCGTAGTGGATTTCTATTTCTTCCTGCTAATGAATCAACTGGTATTGGACTGCTCTCAAAAGCAAGGGGGGAGTACTCAATATAATATAATAATAATTATAGTAATAATTTCATGAGATTAGGATTAATGTTCTCTCGCTCGAGATCCCCTTCTTAGCGCCCAGAGAGCGGTAACTGGTCAAGTAGAAAAGAAAGTGTATCTATTTCATCTGTTCTTCTTTTATAAGGAAGAGTTATTGATTTCTTAATCAGACGCCTCTCATGTATGATTTTGATTAATGTGTGGTATTTAGTATTTCTCAATCGACTGAAACCTTTACTCCACAATTCCAATTTTCTACTATAATGAGGGGATTTATAGAATTCTCAAAAGTACTTTTTTCTATATATAGGAAAAGGTGGGAGAAATGAGCAAGCAAAGAGAGTCACATGTTGGTTCACCCAGGAATAAAAAAGAGGTAGGACGGCTTTCTCTACGCCAAGGACGGGTAACACAGGGCGGCCCTTTTTTTTGAGGCTCAAAACGCATGCAGAGATGACTACGTTAACAAGCCGCAAGGCTGTGCCGAAATGGACAGGGTAGTATCCCGACTCAGAAGGAATCTACACTAAAGTGAGTATCCAGGTTCATTCTGAGTTTTGAGATCTCATCCGTAGGTCAATAAAAGAATCAAAGTAAGTAGCCAACTTCTCCCTGTTGATAGCACAGGAAAGAGACGATTCTCTGCATCTAGATTGATTGCACGTTCTTTCTAGTATGTTTCTAGATATTCTATTTAATCTAAGGATAGCGAAGAAGAAGTGAGCTCTATAGCTTTTTTGACTTTCTCTTTACTAGTGTTAATAAAGTAGGCAGGATAGAAAGCGGGATGAAATGACTTATGAAAGGTGAATCATAGCAAAAGAAAGCAGATCAAAACATCCCCCTGTAGCCTAATTCCCGCAAGGAAAGAAAGAAGGTAAGGTTCAAAGATCGATCTGATACTGATAATTGCGTAGATAAGGATCTTAGAAAGTCAAGTAACTCGCCCTAAAGGTAACTTAAAATCCTCAAGCTCTTCTAGATACGTTTTCTCGGGAATTTTGCTTGGGTATCAGAGCTCTATTGTAAGGTGGTAGAGGATCGAACTGCCAGATGGCAGGATTCACAGAAAAGCGGTAAAGTTTGGTATAGTTTTTGCGGCTTAGGAAGCTTTTTAGTTAGGGCAGAAAGAAGATCTTACCTATTGCTAGCACAATCTTCGGCTAAATAGCAGGCTCAACCAGATACATGACTTAGATCCTGCTGGCTCAACATTCTTGAAAAAGAATCGAGTCTGGTAAGGACATTACTAAATCTCCCTATCTTACTTTCTTTTCCCATGTCTTTTTTTGTCAACAACAAACCACCATATATAGTCAAAAAAAACACTAGTCCTACGCTACAGGCTTTTCGGAGTTCAGTCTGTCTGGAAGAAAATCGACTGAGGTATTTTTTTTTCTATACGCAATTTCGACAAGTCCTGGAGGGTCTGAATTCTCAGTGGAGACGGCAAAGATTAGGTGACTTGTTTCTGCTCCTTTTTTTTACCTTTACACTACGATACGATATTTCTTTATGTTTTTGTTTTGTTCGATCACAAAGAGTCAAACCTGCTACCGAAAGAGAGAGACTCAATCCGTTACCATGACTGATAGGATGATCAAACAAGGATGAAAAGCTACATGTTCCACTTCTCCTCTTAGTTAGAGAAGAGGGGAAAGCACCCTATCTTGTTGGTTCTTCGTCTTTCGAACCTTAACCATGAAAGTCCGTCAATGTTGGCTTCCTCGATTACACAGTTGACCACACGCATTCAACGGTATGGAGTAAGACCTTCTGTTTACTTAACATTTGAAAAGCAAATTCCAGAGAGACTCTGAAAGTGGACCATACCAATGTGCGAAGCGAAAGCTCCTTCTTTGCTTTTCTGATCTCATTGTGGACGTGTAGAGATAGGCACCTTATCTATGCAATAACGATCTCACAAGACAGATTCGTGAAAGGTCAATCTACGCCATGGAAGTTTCATTGCTGAATGACTTGTCTGCTACCAACTCCTTCCTCTATGGGTAGGGCATCTCTACATGTGAAACCTTGTATAAAAATTTATCACATCACATACCGGATTCCCGAGGAAGAAAGAGAGCTTCTCTCCTCCTTGCTTTCATGCATAGCAGACTAAGAAGCTGAAAAGTGATCTCGCTGTACCCGATCTCCAAGCCCTTACTGACCGACCCGGCAGGCAGTCTTAAACTTCCAACTATCTAATCTATATATGTTATTTATTCGATCTGAAGCAGGCCGGGGGGAGGATACTTTTGAAAGAAAGTCAACTTACCTTCCTTCGCCTTCGACTAAGAGAAATGATAGAGTAGGTGAGCAACTATCTTGACTTGATTGACTGGTTAGCTTCGCTTTCCTAGATATTAGAAGTTTTTCATTCAGCTTGCTTGCATACTGAAGCTCTCTCTTGAGTACTTGAGTTCTTGACTGGGAAGCGAAGCGGTACTACTTCACTTCCTATCTTGACTGGATCTATTTCCTCCTACGGACCCTTGACTTCTGAACTCCCCTATCTACTAGATGAGGTTTGAGGTACTCAACTAGAAGTACAGATCCGCTTCTAAGCTTTCCTATCAAACTACTTGAACACTTTCTACTATATCTAGAATTATTCTACCCTGACCGTTCGTTCACTTTCCCACTTAACACTGAACTAGCAGTGATATGTAATATCTCGCTCACAATTAGAGATTTTTCTTTTCTTTGAACTGAGACTAAGCTTCTTGCCCATTGTCTTAGAACTTCTCCTTAGATTCGAAGTGTCGTGGCTGGATGAGAACTTTAGTGGCCTACTTCGACTGAACTAAACTTATTCTATTGAGATATTACATATCACCTTGCTTCAATCGGTGAAACACTTTCTATTTGATTGCGACTACGACTGGAATTCCCTTCCTGAAGCTACTTGATTAGCTCACACCTTCTCCTGAGATTGGGCTTCCTTCGCCTGCGAGAAAGCGTTTTATCAGCCTAAAGTAAAGGCTTCCTGACTCATCTAACTGTCATTAGCCTGACTCCACTAGGAAGACTTCGGCGCTTTACTACCGACTAGTCAGTTTATTCCTCAAGTAAGTTTTACTAGCGGAAATCTCGACGGTTATGAAAGAGACTCCTTTCCAAGTCAAATGGGTTCATTCCTACTTCATCTTGACTGTCTTTTCCTTCCCTCAGGCACAGGAAAAGTAGCGAAATCAGCTCATTGAATTGAATAAGTTCCAATTGTTGGGTTAGCGGAATCAGTTCCATCGAAAAATAGAAATGAAAGGAATTTCCGTCTCAGGTAGGAAGCACAAGTTGGGCCCTTTCCTAAGCCAGTAGTCCGACCAGTAGGAATGTAATTTCCAAGACCTAGGCCAGTTGTTAGTCCAGCAAGTTAGGATAGGAAGAGCTCAAAGGCTGTTACAGTTCTGCCATCAAAATCTAAGCTTGAAATCCACATTTTACGCCTAACCAGATAACTTCTCTTCTAATTCCAGGTAGAGAGGCGGAAAACAAGGTAGAAGAATCTTGAGACCAAAGGGAAGGTGGAAGCTCCGTACCTCTGAGAGCACTTCAAGTTGCTGTGGGACTACGTTCAGAGGGAGCGAACCTTCCATCAAAGGAAGCATCCTCCTACGCTCAACCGTCTCAATCGACAGGGTTAGGCTCGAGACCTTGTTTGAAGCGGAGAGAGGGGAAGCTTCTCCACCAGTAGGGCAGGAATCTTGAAAGTACCTATCTCTATAATTGTAAACAAAGAAGGTCGGGTCAGCGAAGGCAGTTGACTTCTTTCTTTCGGTATCCGCTGAAAGGGCAGCTGCATAGCCGACAAGCAAGGCAGCAAACCCTTCTTTAGAATTGGGTAAAGAAAGGAAAGTAGCTCGATGAGAAGAAGAGAAGGAGCCATATTTGAAGCATCGCTAGCCTGGGACGGAGGTACGATTTCAGCATCTCTAAACGAGCGTGCGTACTCTACGCCTTAACTGCAGTGCATCTTAATCTTAGGCTTTCACTTCCTATACTGACAGGAATGAATTGATTTACAGCTTCTAGGCGAGTTATACCATCTCACTGACGCGGGACAGCTTCTTCCAAGGTTGAAGATGGATCTATCTTAACTTCATCCCTCTCGATAAGGGGTTTAGTCGTCCCAGGTGTAGACTATACGCCATGATGCTATCTCTACAAATCTCGATGAAAAAAAAAAATGGAAGCAAAAGGCTTCTTCCCGACCTTATCTCCTGCTGCTATAGCCTTCTGTCAGGATGTTCAGTCCTTCTATCAGTAGCAAGAAAACAGCTCTGTCCGTTGCTTGTTCGTTCGCTACCATATACTTCCTGATGATGACTTGCTACTATACTAGCCCACGGCTAACTCCTAGCTCTATAGCTTCAAGTGCCGTTGGTGAAGAAAGCTACTTAGCGGAAATGAAGGAGCTAGCTTCCCTTGCTTGACCGCTAACAACCGACTGGGCCGAGAACTTACATTCTACTCTTTCCCCTGGGACTAGATGCAAAACTAATAAAAGATGGATTGGTCCCCAAACAACTAAGGAGAGAGGAGACTGAGCTTTCTTTCTTCCTTTCTTCGGTAAGAATTGAGAAAGCATCTTCTCCTTCTGGTGCCTCAAGTGCAAGTTCAATCTATAAGTTGAACTAGCCTTTTCTATTTTATAGTAGGGCTATTCCCCTTCCTTGTCTTTCTGCCTTTGTTCTTGATTCATTGAATACCTTGGGACTAACGTTACATGCTAGTTCCTTTACTTACCTAGAAGTAAGGATCTTTCGTCTAGAATCCTAATCTTTCTTCCTATATCTACAGTTCTATAGATATAGTAGGGTCCCTAATATCTAGTCTAAGTACGCTGCATCCCTAGCTGCACTAAAAGAAAGAAGGTGACATGCCAGTATGGAGTACGTCGTCAGTTGGAGGAGGTATTTCGTATATAAAGAATATACGGAATCCGTAACTGGTAGCTCGTAGCTCCTTGATGGTAAGACCTTGATGCGCTAGCTCCTTGAGTTGACACCTTGATGTGATGGTAGCTGCTTGAACCACTTGGTATCTGTTTGCCGAACGGTATGTCTTGGTGTTTTCAGCTGTCCGCTTTGCTTTCATCATACGGAATTTCTGAATCGATGGGATGGCAGGGGCGGAGAACACTCCCTTGTATTTTTATTTATAGATAGAATCTTATTTCACCCGGAAGCTGCTCCAGCACCAATTCACTTAGTACCTTCTAATATGGAATAGAGTAAGAAAGATCAGTCCCTGCTCCTAGCGCGTAAGAATCTTCGGAAGTAAAGCCTTTGTCTTGCACCTGAAACCAGTAAGAAGCACAGGTCGAAGAACAAGCCTAGGCAAAAGTTTGGACAGGCATAAATACCGAGTTCAATGGTTGAATAGCCCCTCTCAGACAACAATATATATGAAAAGGTAAGACCTAAACTTGTAGAGAGCCAAGGAAGCTTTTTAAGCTTTCCTCTACTTATCAGTTGATAAAGGAGGAACCTACTAATAGGAATATAGATAAGATTCTGCAACTAAGAGTCAATGAGCGGAACAATTCACTAATTCCCTGAAGTAGGAGACAGGGCACCAGGAAGAAAGATCTAGATGCAGAGATGCCAGCTTCGATGCCCTGGGCTTGGGCTACCGACGTACGAGAGCATGGCGGAAGGGTGGTCGTAGATCAGCTCAAGCTTAGCCAGAGGAGAGAGGCGTGCCTGTTCAACTAACCCAGTTCTCAAGTTAGCTCGGCTTGTTGTTCGCAGTCCAGCCAGTGGAGTAGGAGAAAGAATATAGCTTATTCAGCTGGAACTAATTCCCCTATCTCCCGAGTTTATTAAGAAAAGAAGGAGTCGGCTACTCCCTTAGCTTGTTGTAGACAGCTCGACAGCTAAGGAGAGGGAGTCTAGTCTACTAGAAGGAGTGGAAGAAAGAGTGATTGAGACATCAGAATTGACTTCCGAGTTCCTCTCTCCCTTTGTCTCTTTCACTAGGGAAGTAGTTCATGCTTTCCTTGCAAGAAATTCATTTCACTATAGCTAACCAGTAAACTTTCCTAAGAAAAGCCTAGCTCCAGACTTGCCGGAAGAATCCCATCGATTCATATTGGAGACTTGCCTTCTCTGTACTGTAAGGTGTCTCAAGTGCAACTGAAATCTATAAGCTGTAGTAGCTCAGTAGGGAAGAAAAACTTCCATTTTCGTTTTCATTTATTCCTTTGCAAGTTGAGACTTAGTTATAGTCGTAGTTCAGATTCAAGTAGGTTCAGTGGTTAGATGCCATGGTTTCGCAGACAAGGTATCGTTCCTCACCTTTGATAGGCGTGCAACTTCTTACTCTCCCTATGGGCGAGTGAGGAAACCTCCGACTCCTTCCTTGTAGCTGCTTAGATCCCTTGATTTAGGCTTCGATCCCCACTTTTCAGGCATCTGCTTCAGGAAAGGCAGTTGACTTGGTCGAATCCCGATTACGATCAAAAGGCAAATCTTGACTTGCAGTGGAATAACGGCGGAGGAACACCATCGAAGGCTGTTGCTGGGAGAGGTCCATTAGTCCCACTTGAAGGTCGATTGCTTCCATCCTCAATTGCTTCTTTTGAAGGTTACATGCCTGCTAAAGCCTGGGACGAGACAGAGATTGAAGCTTTGATCCTGCGGTTGAAGGTGATATACCAACAACATGAGCTAGCATGGTTTCGGGTGCGATAACATGGGATATGGATATGTTTTCTTCGATGCCTAGGCAGGCTGGGATTGGAGCTGCTCGTGATTAGACCTTCTATATGACTGAACTTCCCCGCAACAAGATAGAAAGAAGAGTCTGATTCGGAGAAAGATTAAGACCGTCCAATAGTGATCTACGGATAGCTACCGACGTGAGAGGCCTAGAGTGAAGCTCTGGCAGAGTGGCTCCCTTGTTAAGTGTAGGGCCCCTTGGCTTTGGCTTTAAGCTTCATCCGCCGCAGATGAAGTAGATGAGGCAAGGGAATTGAGGTAGTTAACGCAGCTCTGAGTTAAAGGAGCATGAATGAATGGCAATAAGCTTTAGGTGTTTACGCCTCTTTTCCGGTATTGGTCCTTGCCTTGAGTTGAGTAAAGGCATTGGGAAAAGGCCTAACTTCTTTTCGTAGTTAGAAAGACAGGTGAAAATCCTAATCTCTCTTAGTTCTCTGGAAACGGTCCTTCCATCCTAAAGAAAATGTGTTCTCTTCTAGGCTCCCGCAAGTGGAATAAGATCAGGAAGAAGCGAGTTGTAGCCTTAATCTGTGTATGGAGCTAATCTACTGTACTTCCTTGATCTTACCTTATTTACTTAGTTCAATAAAAGAAAGAACACAGAGGCTATTTACTTTACTTATTAAAGTTGTTCTGAAAGTCTATCCATAATATGTTATGGACTGATCCAAGGGTGGTTAATGAGCTCCCGCCCTCCTGCCTTGCGGTTGGGAGCACTGCCTTCTGACCCTGTCCTTACTCAATCCCTTCTTTCTCTTTTCGCTGTTGTCTTTGGTCCAGCCAGCTTTGGTGTGGTTGTTCTTCCTCGAATATAAGCTCTAGATCGAATTGAATAGATGCCCTATCAGGATGAAAAGGAGTTGGTCTCGGCTGCCTCCTTCCTCTTTACGGATGGATAGATAGAAATCCCAGAAATCCTCCCGGCCCTACCTCTTCTGGTTAACGCCTCTCTGAAGATCTGTTTAGGGTGGGCAAAGAAGCAATTGAATTCCATCCTATCCCTAGAGCAAGATTAAGACTTAATATTCCTTGTAAGCTTTTTCATCGCAGTGAGCGAAGAAAGTTACCTAGACTAATAAGGCGAGACTTAGGGACCTAGCGCCATAAGCTACTATCGTTCCTTAAACTTGCGTAACAGTATCTTCCAGAACCTCATTCCCATTCCTTGGGTCACTTTAGCACTCCATGCTTGAATAGCTTGATGATATTATTCCATGAGGTTGTTTCAACCAAAGAAGGTTTCCCACCTAGGCTTAGTAGGCTCGCTACTTGGTATAGTACTTTTTCCTACTAGCCAACCAAAGGTCAGCCTTGAGATCACTTATAGGAATGTTCTTCAATAGCGCACCGTGAATACCTGCCTTTCCTTTGATTTTCAAATAAAGAAGGACAGTGAGATGAAATAGACTGCCACTGAAATGAACAAAGAGTTTGATCTAGTCTAGGAATTCCTTACCTTCGTGCTGATCGAGCTAAGAAAAGAGCTTAGTCAAAGGTTACAGCTTTGTATACACCGCCCCGATAGGGCGGGAACAAGAAGTAGCTGAGTCTACGGAAGAGGAAGGCTCACTATAAATTAGTGGAATTGACTATAAAGTGGTTGTGAATCGATCTATATTACTAGTGAAAGAACTCTCACTTTCAGAATTTTACTGAAATAAGGATACGTAGAGATTCTAATTAGTGAAATCTAATTTGGGAGTATATCACAATATTACTAATATGAAAGCTTTCACCTAATCGGCGAACGTACTCTTCCGTCCTTTCCCTCAGCTAAGCCTATCAACTCTATTCAATCAGTTAACACTGTAGCTCCATGCTGTCGCCCAATCAGTTGACACTTCATTTCATGCTGAACCTTTCAGTCATACCTACCTTCTTTCTATTCTCATCCCGATCAGACCTCGAACTTCCCCTTCATTTTAACAAAGAAGCAAAGAAAGCTTGACTTAGGGGCCTTTTTTGATTAGTAGGGGGTTCAAGTGAAGTGCCTAGTCTAACAAATATCTCTTTCGTGTTGGCGGGATCTACCTCCACTTTTGATACCGAAAAAGCAAGCCGAGCAGAGAAGGTAGCTAGTGAAGTACCGGGCACGGTAGCTAGCGGCTTTGGTTTCGTCGTAGAATCGACTCTTTCAGGCACCGAAGTCAAATCGCTTTGTCTTGCTCGTTTGTTTCTTCCCGCATGACTGCTTGGAATGGAGCTACGGGGCTGAGGGGAGCTATAGACGGTGTAACCGATCAATTGAACGAAAGCTTTGACTAGGCATGAGGGGGGAAGCGAGCAAACTCCCCTTTCATTATAGACCCAAAAGAAGCAAGCGTAGCGGGCAGTTGCTTGCGATCCGAGAATGACTTATAAAGAAAGTTGAGAGGAACCAGATCAGATTGTTAGACCAAAGCCACCAGGCATTGACGGAATGATGGCCGGGATGTTTCCAATGCGTTCTACACGGGCCTTTCTTCCCAAGAAGTCTCAACAAAAGAGACAAGATTCCCTCTCAAAGAGAAGCATGCTTGAAGTTTGATTCTCTGAAAAGGCTTTTTGTGGCCGCCTCAAATCTATAACAAAAAGGGTAAAGGAAATGTGCCTGAGTGATGGCTTTACAAAGGAAATTAAGACCCGGACTGGGGACATGCACTGACACTGTGCTTGATTCCTGGTGTAATATGCCCTCTTACGGAAGGAATCCGTAGGGTAATAAACACCCCCTCCCTTCCAGGGGCGAGGGCCAAGCTCTGCCTTGGTCCACCACCGGGAAGAAGCAATAGCAACTTTCTTTTCTGTTTAGGGCTACTCTTTCTTTGATCGCTTCGCTGTAGAAAAAGAACTCAATTTCCTCTCTTAACCCTGACCTTCTTCCATTCCCTTCTTTCCTCGATACGGTGAATGTAAGGAAATGGAAGTGAAGTGAGTGACCCATCCGTATGGGGCACGAACGCAGGGAAAGAGTAGGGTTTCTATTTGGTGAATGCCCGGTACTATGGCTTGATTGATGGTGGAAATTGGTTTGTTTGAATCGGGCAGAAAGCTGCGACAGTAGAAGCTAGCCGTGGATCCCTAACTCAAGCCTCTTACCTCAAGAAAAAGAATTCACAGTGATTTCTTGCAAGGAATAACGTACTGCATTCTCCCTGATAGTAGTCTATTCACTCGCCTACTGTAAGCCTCAGGAACAGGGCGGGGCTTTAGCATAGCATTTCAAGTTGCTGCCAATTTTTGTTCCTGAGCCTAAGAGGCTTAATTCCAAGGGGCAAACAGTAGTTTATTCAAGAAGATCTGGGCCAGGCAGAAGACTTTCCCGAAAGAAAGATTGTTTTCTATTAGTAAGAGAATCTCAGAAGCTAAGCTTTGAAAAGGCACTGCTCTAACCGGCGTATGTGCCTAGATTAGGACTAGCTGCTTAACCGGCCACTTTACTCTTTCCTATCCCTATGGGAAGCATGAAGGAATTATTCTATGACTCATGGCTCAAGGCCATGGATCACTCTTACTATAGATAAATCCTTTAATTGAACTCCTCGGACTAAAACCTGTCCTACACCATGGACTCTACACTACATACTTGATTGACTGGCTTAGTAGACCGACACCAATGTGCTAATTATTTTCTTGGTAATGGTATGTTTTGTACGTGGATACCACGAGGTTTAGTAATAGATATGGAACAACAGACTTAAAGTCTTGAACGTTCTACGAGGACCGATCTATTTTCTGCTCCGTAGGTACATGTTAGGGCGCTTAAAAGTTGTTTCATTTCAAAAAGGGTGTTTATTTTCGGCATTGGCTTGCGCCAAATTTTCTCATTATAAAATCTTCTTCAATGTCTGAAGTTGCAATTGTACTTTTTTTCTCTGGCTACTGATTGATACATAAATACCTTTTCCAAAGCCACCCGCACCGCACGTTGCTGCGCTCAGTCCGTTGCTTGTTTACTAAGTCTAACTGAACTCAATCTATAGAGGAAAGAAAGGTTCCTTTTCGCGGGTACCCTGCGGGGCTTAGTCCCACTCTGTCCCATACCTGAACTCCACTCCGAACTCATACTCTGAACTCTATTTAATTTAGCTTGCTTGTTAGAAGGGAAGGAATTTCTTACTAAGCTAATTCTAAGCAATACCCTCTCCTTTCAGTCTTCGCTCCTCCGTCCGACCAGACCGTTACTTAAAAGTCATCCCATATGAATTGGAATCAATTTGAGATAATCCCATATATATTATATTCACTCAATCGCTGCCTTTGCATCTTTCTTCTCTGAGCCCGGTAGAAAAATGCTTGACTATCTCCCCGAATGAGACAGATTTCCTCTCTCCGCTCTGGAATCAGGAAGGAGAATGCCACTATGGGAAAATAGAATGAGCATGCGTCGGCCTATGCTCAGGGTCACTCTTTTAATAATCTTTCTAAAGTCAAGTCACATCTTTTCGAACTTGATTGAATTCCGGGCGGGTCAATCGGAGATACACTAAAAAGAAAAAGAAATGAGCTAGATTCGCCACCGGTTAAGGAAAAGAAGGAGCCCGGATTGGATCACCAGCTAAGATAGGCTCAGAAATCGGAATTGGCTAGACTAGATAAGCTCGTTAGGGCTAAGATATTCGTCGTTGCTGGGTCAATCAACACCAATGGGATCCGCTGCTTTATCCGCATCCGCGGATTTGTGCTTGGAACAGTCTTCAGGGCTAAGGCATTAAATTGGTACAGCTAAGCGAGAGATCCCTCTAACTAAAACCCCTGATCGTATCGTGCTGTCTGTCTTCCTTACCGGTAGTGGAGTTCAGGCTTCCGAAGAGCAAAGCTAAAGTTCAATCCGGTGCTTTTTCCGGGGCTGGGGAGCGAACGGGATTAGATAGATACCCTGGTAGTCCATGCCGTAAACGGAATAGGGGATTAGACAGAAAAGGTAGTTGGCTTGGGCCAGGCTTACATGATTGATTCTGCTTTTGCAGCAACTGAAACAGATGATTAGCTTGCTTTCCTGAACTGAAACAGAAAATAGCGTAACTAGACTAGATTCGCTAGTGGCGCCGGTCCAGATGCGGAGGCGAGAGAGTTGGTTCAAATTAGCTCGAAAGGGTTCGATTTGTCTCTAGCCTTAGGCGGGGAATAACTTTCTTTTTGCTGAATCAACAGAAGCGGAAAAACCTTCCTCTCGATTTACTGAATTAGGGTCCATCATTGGCAATTCTATTTTTTGGTTATACCAAAACAAAATAGGCATTTTGCGCTAACCGAACCGAAGGAAAAACCCACCAGAGGGGAAACATCCACCAGAAGGAAGGTCACTCTTTCTTTTCTTCCAACAAGGGAGTCTGGTCCCTCGAATTCTGTTAAGCAATTAAGGCGGCCGCGCTCGCTCGCATCTTGGCGTGGTCTCGAACTTCGAAAGTAGGCTCGAGAGTTGGTTCGAATTGCCGGTGAGTTAGCTTGGCTTGAGAGTTGGTTCGAATTGCCGTAAGGAGGCTCAAAAGCAAAAGTTGGCTGGCTCAAAAGGGTTCGATTCGGAGAGGTTGTTCGGTTAGAAAGTGTTCGGAAATAGTCCTGCCCCTATCACATCTAGGGCCAGTGCTTGCTCCCGCTATAGTTAGACCTTCTCTAGCTTCTTCCGCAACAGATCCAACTGCTTCTGCTTCTGATGCGGATAGGCAGACTAGACTGACTAGAGCTTACCTCTCTCTGACACCTGGCTTTGGCGCATATTAGCTTAGTTGCAATTAGATTGATTAAAAGGCCGGGCCGGCCGGTTTGTTTGGCTTCCTCTCCGCCACTAAGTAATAATACAAATTCTGACTCTGACCTGAAAACTCCTTCTAAGCCCGGCGAATCAAAGGCGAGGTATCTTATAATAAATTCTAAAGAAAAAGAGGACTCTCAAGTCCGGAATAGCGATAGCGATCTGGCTTCTCTCGATCAGAGACTGTATTTGACTACTCCGAAACCAGAGATATATCACGTGTTTTTGGAATATTACATAGTTGGGTTGGAATCTCCAGTAGGGCAAGTCAAAACTCTCCAGCTGGGATAAATAGAGGGCTGGGCTGCGCGTTAGCTATGGGGAGTTTTCTTGTTGGCCCCTATCCTATAAGGCGTCACTCGAGCGAAGCAATAAGTACCGACCAACGAACGACGGGACTGGTTACGGAGGAGGAGGACTAGCCCCGAAAACCAGAGTTCAGTTCCCCACCGGAGAGGTTCAATCCATCTATCCCTCCCTAAAGGAGAGAGAAGGAGGAAGAAGCAGGCAAGCAGGAGCGCAGATTGGACTAAATAGAATCTCATTTAATCACCTGCCAATGGGCAATCAACCTAATGAGGAAAAGAAAGAGCCTTAGTTGGCAAAATAGACCCCGGTTCTAGTACAGAACCAGACTCTTAATGAACCTACGGAGTCAGTCCCAAAGGTCTCATTATCTGTCTCGGTAGAAGTCAGTAGAGCAAGGAGGCGGATTTGACTAAAGAAAATCTATCCGGAAAGAAGCACCGGATTTAGTTAGGTTTGATTGCTCCCTCTACTGATAAGCAACGGATCCGGATTTAGCTAGCGAAAGCCGGGATTGATTGCAGGAGTTTTTCTTGCTTCTTTGAATTCGTTAAGAAGAAGGTTTGGTAAAGATTGAACTTCACTGATAAGCTTAGGAATTAAGTACTGAATTCAGATGAAAGCAAGGGAACAAGCACTAGCTAGAAAGCCTATAGCTAAGGAGCTAAGACCGTAGGGAGAGGAATGAACTTTAGAGCCCTACTCTAATTCTAATAAAGGCCTGTGTTCTGTGAAAGAATCTCATTAGTACCGATGAGACGCTGATTTCACTTCGGATGGTCTGGTAAGAATGTTCTATCTCATCCTGTGTTTAGGCGGCTTACCGATAGGCTTGAGGCTTGAAGCTTCCGTCTCTCTGCTTAGTTTTCCTCTTGTTTATTGGCTTTTGTTCTAGGGGCTTAAAATAGGCTTTCATCTGGCTTTAAGGATTCCGGAATCAAAATCAAAGTCCCTTTCTGTTCTGTCGACTCTTCACTCTCCGGATTAAGAAGAGGATTATGGTTTGCTCTCTTGAGGATAGTATTTATTCTACTGCTTAGCTCTACTGGCTACGGGGGAAGGCTCCCCCCTCTAAAGAAGCAAGGGATTTCGCTACTGAGCTAGCGTTAGCCTGTTAGAGTAGGGCAAGCACCGCTTTCTTGCTAGGCCAGACTGTAACTAAAGAATGAAAGAAATAGCATATAGAATATAGAATGAAGGACTTCACAGACGGATTGAACTGAACATTAGATTTTCTTAATCCCGTTCGGGCCCCAGCAAGAAAACGGATGCGCTAACAGCAAGAAAAGGGATGCAGCAATCAAACTCAAGAGTTTCCTATACATAGTTAGCTTTACTGAACAAGGCAGTCATCGTGATTCAATTTCTTTCTTTCTTACTCGACTCCGAAGTTATTCAAGGATCTTTCTTCAACAAGGTGGAAATTCTCGCCGTAAGGCAGACTAAGGGTGTAGCCCACATATACGGAAGACTCAAAGAAAGAAAGGATGTCGCTATGAATTTTTGTACCACTCTGTCCTAAGTGAACTAACTTTTCGCACTGATCACTGACTGGAGCAGCAGCTATTGCACTGATCTTGGTAGCTTGGATAGAGCACGAGTTCTATGCAGCGTATTCCGGTCTATCTAGACAGGAATGGAAAACAAATTCACATTTATAGAAGAGGGCCATTGCACAGATTTTTTTTGGTACCACCAGGAAAGAATCGCTGCGATTCTCCGGTATTCTGTTATTATTTCAAGTGTGAGTATTCAACTTAATAGAAGGAAGGTAGGTAATTTCACCCCAAGAAATGAAGCAAGTGGTATCCCTATGGATACTGCAGTGGTGAAGGGTGCAGCAGGGCTTAGCCCAACCAATGTCTTTTCCCTAACGACTTGACTAATCAAATAAGTGAATCTTACAAGTGTGGATGCAAATCATAAGAGATTTTAGTAAGCTAGGAAGGCGGATTACCCATAGTAAGAACAGGGATAACTCGTATCATTCTGTCACTTATTGGCGGAAGATTCGGGCTCGCTTGCCAGAATCCATCGACTCTATCGAAACCGTCGTATCTAAGATACGGTCCGTGTCTCAAGTCGATTGTGCTACGATATGTCCCTGATCTACGGAGTGCACCTTTGTATCCAGGTGTATCTTTCGTACCGACATTGAAGTCGGTTCCGTCAAGTGCGTGGTTCACGCGGCCTTAGAAAAGGAGCTCAGGGGATGACGATCGCCCATTAAGTTGGTGCGGCCGTCATTCTCTCTTTATTTTTTTCTTTTCAGAGATGGCAGCTTCCGCCCTTCTTATGAACTTTGTTCATGTGAGAGGCGAAGGCAACTCTCAAGGTTGTTCGTGGGCCTCGTACGATAGCACGGGCCTGCTTTGTGCCGCTTGTACTCGAGACAGGAAAGGACGTTTGTTTTATCGTAGGTAACTACGTGAACAAGCGTCTTTGTATCCTATGCATCAGTGGTCTATCTCGATCTTACGTAGATCCTTATGGATAGTACGTCAGATCAGACTGCGCCACTGGATCGCTTACGAGGTGTCAAAGAGTCCGTGTTCTCGCCTGACCTGAGGTCAGCCATAGATAGGTGCTTGCTTCTGATGTCAGTCGAGCGCATGATTGTTCTCTTTGACCGGATATCCATATCCTCTGTGGTTAATTCCGCATTGGGTACGAATATCTTTGACGTGGCATTCGTTAACAAACGAAGAGTCGTTTGCCTCGTCACTGGTTAGCTGCTAGGGTACTTTCCTCCTAGCCCTTGTTCGCCATATTACACCTCATTTGGTGTGGTATGCGGCAGAACAATGCCACTCCGGTGACAAGTTTACGAAGTATGCCATCCTCGGTGACGATATTGTCATCTTGGACGATCGCGTGGCCATGACATACGCCAGCCTATTAGAAAGACTGGGTGTGTCTATATCAGTCTCTAAGTCTTTGACTTCGAGACAAGGCGCGTGCGAATTTGCGAAGCGCTTTCGGCTAGACCGGTTGACAATTGATGTGTCTCCCGTGTCTATTCGAAAGTTAGCTACAATTCGAAACCCGCTAGGGTGGTATAACTTGATGTTATCTCACCAAGTCTCGTTGCGTCTTTCGACACAGCTGAGATTAGCTGGTTTCGGGTTTAAAGCATCTTCGCGCCCGCGTCTACTCACGGAAAACGTTGTAGGCGTCTCTTGATTATGAGGTACTACGGTATGTTGCCGTGTCCTCTGTGGTTAGCGGTTGCTGCGGGTTTCGTGCCATCGCCTCAGGTGATTGGTAGGGTTGTGGAAAGGCTTCGTGAACATTTTGTTCCGAAAGATCCGATTACACCTCCCGATGTTGTTTTCCCTTATCCCGGTATGCGAGACTTCCTTGAGTGGTCTCTGTATCAGGGTTGGTTAAAACAGCATCTGAAATACCTGCACTGGTACTGCGCTGTTGCTCTTGCTCCAGATGTTAACATAGACGCCTTCATAGACCCTCCGATCTATATACGGACGTGGTACTCTCCTAAAGTTTATTTATCCACCTGGTGTCATGTTTCGTGTATTTGATTGGGTGGTCGAACTGTCTCGTCAGGACATTCGTGTCCTTACGGGGCAGGTGGACGCGTCGTCTAATGGTAATTCCTTGGTAGAGGGTTGATCACCCTCTAACAGATCATTGGACCATAAGACTATCGGCGTGAAAATGAAAAGCGTATCAACACGCTAAAAATGCTCCTATCCTATATTGTATTGCGCGGGCATCTTTGAGTTGCTTATTACCCTCGAGACAAGCCAACCTTGCCTTTCCTTGTACGATCCAATCTTGTATGATTCAATTCCTAATTGAACTCTTTCCTTTTTGCCACCCGAATGATTCCGTGTGAAAATCACACTCACTCTCTCCAGACCCAACAAAAGCGCTTCACTCAACTCATAATAGCGTATAAAAGAGAGATGCTTTCTAGAGTGAGTTGAAAGACTCGTTACGACTCGTGCTTTTGTCAAGGGCAAGGGAATCACTCGTCTTATTCATCAGGCCTGAAACAAATAGGGTCTCGTAACTGATCCGCCGAAAAGAAAAGGGGGAAACATATGGGGAGGACTTTTTTCACTTTGGCTGAGTCAATCGAAGCTAAAGCAAGCAACAGGTGCTTTCACTGCATCAACTGAGTCAAGGTAAACCACTGAATCAATGGGCTGTGCTCCTGGCTTCGCTTCTGGGCTTCGTTGCTGGGTCAACACCAATGGGATCCGCTGCTTTATCCGCGGCTCTCGCCTCTGCATCTGGATTTGTGCTTGGAACAGTCTTCTCTCTTCTACATTTGCACCCGGAATATCTCCAGATCAAGACCCATAAGGAGCCGTAACAGAGGAAGTTCGAAAGGCGGGACCAAGGTATAGTTCCAGTTATTTACCTTGAACCAATGTTTGATCCAACGGCGGAGCCTGTGAGAGGGGCGCTTGACCTTTGTTTCACCCGGATGTGAGACCGACTTCTCTTACAGAGCCTTTCTATCTATCTAAATGATAAACAATAAAAGGAAATAATAGGACTTGGATCTCAAGTAAGGCTCTGATAAGACGTTCTACAACTTGAGTAAGGCTGACCCAGCCATAGCTGACTCCGGGGGTGTTCAATTCGTTAGGCAAAGAGGTCATCTCCTAGGTCAATGGTCTCTGTCTCAGCTAGCTGCCGTGATAGGAACTCAAAGCCTCGTCATCCGCGGAAAAGATAACTATTGCATAGCCCGGCACAACAAAAGCAAAGGTTGGCAACCCCCGTCAACAGATGAGTATGAACTATTTGCATAGCTTCATATATAGGCATAATTTGGACTTTTTTCGATTGGGCTTTCCGAGTGCTTGGCCAGGGTTGCTTGATGTGGCTTTTGAGGCCCTATGTCATTCTTTGGGGAGTCCAGTCATCTCAGCATTGGACTTGACCGACTAGAAGAACACTTGATTCGCGTAGTACGTAGTCCCAGTCTCACTTGGATCGCTTCGAACAACATGGTTCACCTGTTTGATTCGTGGATTCGTTCCTCCCCTGGCGGAAAAGAAACGACTCCTTGCCCCAACAAACTCCAATCCTACCCTTCCCGCCGTACTAGCAACCCGGTCCGCTTCGAGATCAGTTCAATCAGCGGCTAAGTCCGCTTAAGTACTCACTTCCGCTCCGCGGTAAGCATGCGAGTCAATTAGCCCCTTGACCACACTCTCCCTTGTAGCCCTACTAAAGACTTTTATTCTATATATAGGGTGAAAGGTGTATGTGGGCTTTTTGACTCATACTCTTGCTTCCCTTCAATAGTAGGTGTACCTAAGAATAGCATTACTCCTATAGTGGGATCCACAGGGGAGTTGCCTTTCGCTTTCTCGGAAGATCCCTCTAGCAATAGCAGGAGCTGTAGGAGGGCTTTGAACGAAATCGAATAGTACTGACACTTGACTTGTGACTTTCCTTCAAGCAGGAATAGGAATTCGTCCAAAAGCTGCTATCGAACTTTAGAATGGCTTGTTAGCAAGAAAAGGCTGGTCGAGAATCCAATGCTTGTCCGATTCCATGCTTATGATTGAATTCTTCTTGAAACCAAGTCATTAGACAACACCTGTCTGCGGATTCGATTCCAAAGCACAATGCTAGCAAATGGCGGGCCTCCGCTTTTCTTTTCATTAATGTATTCCCCCTTTGGGGTCTGAATCCACAGGCGCTGACTCTGCCATCTCTTTCTGTCTGCTTCCAGAGGTGCTTAAATGGTCATTATCCGGGTGAAGGGATGGACTGGGGTAGGTAGGGATTAGCCCTTCTCAACTCCGACTTTTTCAGTTTCTTGGGGGGATCAGGCCCTCGAAAACACTGGAAATCCCCAGAGTCTGTCTTCGAATCAGGAAGTACCAGCAGATGATGAAGTAGGTCTGGTCACTCGAGCAGAATTTATGGCCATGTTAGATAGAAAGAACCAAGCCGTAAATGAATACTTCGATAAACAGATTCCAGAAATGACCGATAGATATAAACGATAAATTGAACGAGGGAGTCATGGAGGCGTGACTGTGAAACCATACTTGGTACAGTTAACAAGGTTGGTACCTATGTTAACGAAAGGACACATCGAGAGGCTGATAGAGTTATCTTAGATGTCAACCCGTCCTTGTCAGCAACAGTGGCACCGATGGCCAAACAAGTGGCCAGAGATCTGACTTCGAAAGGAATCGAATGACCCTTAGTGCTAAGGCACCCCCAGAGGACTGACGTACCTCTAGGGCTAATGAATTCCCAAGCCTTAGGGAGAATCGAAGTCCTAACCAGAGGGATAACCCCTTGTTTGAACAAGGAAAACTTTAGGATACCCAACACAAATACAGAATAGGAATTCTCCTCTTTCGAATAACTTGAGTCTACCTTCGAATACCCAGAGTAACCCAGTGACTAGACAGAATGCCCAAGTCCCTACAAATCCTGGGATAGATGCTTCGAATGACCAAGTGACAGGCCAGAATAGTCAGGAAAAACTCTAGTCAGGGTATAAAAGATAAAGCTAGCTTTAGGAGAGAAACTACAATACAACCGTGCCTAACTCTATCGGTCAAAGAAGCTAAGCGCGAACAGAAGCATCCATGGGCGAGAACTAGAACTGATAGGACGAATACGTGACCAGAGAATGAGATGGGAGGCGTGACTACCGTGCTCTTATGCTGAAAAGTACCTCTTATCCGCCCTAAATGCGAGAATTGCAATGCAAGCGGCGAAACTACTCAAGGAGGCAGCAACAGCTCCTCGAATCTTGTGTTCGGTTGCTAACCACCTGCGCAAGGGCCTTGTTATTTATTTTATTTTATAGGGGAGATTAGGGAGATGAGGCAAGGAAGGACCAGCCAAGAATTCGATGTTCGATGATAGAATCTTTGGAATCATTAGCCAAAAGCCGACCTTTTCTTTTGCACTTTAACATTTCAGATACGTTGCTCGACTTGCGCTTTGGCACGCTCGACCGCTCTCCCACCCCAAAACGCGCATCTTGCGGGGAAGAACCTCCATCCGTAGAAGCTGCATCCGAAATGGGTAGATCCGATCCAGATTCTTCCTCCAAGCTTGACTCTGAGGAAGGGGAAACCCAAGCAACGACCAGCTCATTCACCAGAATTTGGTTGGGGCACGGCGGGTATTGAACATCTAAGTGCGAGCCAACCTCCGCTAGTGATCCCTCTTTCCCAGAAACCAATGGTTACGAATCGTTAACGAAAGAACCCCTGACGGAACGGAATGAAAAGCCAAACTTCCAACCCGGCCACATCCTCTAACTCGTCCCATAGATGATCTCTCAAAGCATAATCTTTGGGCGTACAACTCTGTGACAACCCACTGGTGATCCCCGCCGACAAAGCTACATCTAATGGTGACAGAGAACGACCCTGCCATTTCCTCCTTGACATCAATGGTCTTTTTATCCCACACAACATCACAATACCCCAGCACTGCCCTCTGCGCGTGCAAGGCATGCCGAATTCTATCCCTGCCACCCCAAAGATCTCTAGCAGTCCTCCTGTCAAAAGAATGACGCTTGCTTTCCTAAAGAATCACTATAGACGCTTTACATTTATTAACTAAGCTCTTCAACACGAATCTCCTCTCCCGGTTACCCAGACCTCTCACATTCCACGATTAGATGTTTAGATTCATTGGAAACTACGGGTTTTCCTCCCTCTGGACCTATTAACCTCACTAACCCCCCTTTAGAGTCAGTTGGATCAGAACCAGCAACAGATCCTACTATTAGTTTATGGTCTCTGCCTTTCTTTACTATGTTCCTATCTATGGATCTCGTGTACAAAAATAATAAAAAGAAATAGGCTGGTTTAAGGACGGAAGCTCCCGAACCCCGTCGCTCGTCTTATGGAGACGTGTGTGTGCCAGGGGAATGGAGGGCAGTGGGGAGATAAGCTCTTTTGAGCTACAGTTTATGCATATTCCTAGATTGCGGATCTACTGTTGGAAGCTCCTGTTTTCGCTGTCTACTCTCTATATGGGCCCCCCTATACCAGTTTTCAGGGATGACACCTAAGGCTGAGTCAGTTTGCAAAGGGGACCCTAGTTTAAGGAGAGGAACGCTCAATGCGCCCCATTCCCTTCCACAACCGGACTCGTTTATTTACCCTAGTTATCAAGCCTTCGCCAGTGGCTCATAATCTTCCACTTAGAATCTTGTATACGGAATAATCTCGGCTTAAGCGCTCATAGGGCATTTGCCTTTGGTCCTAGCCGACGTTGGAACAGATCCTTAATGACTGGCGTCAAGGGCAACCTTCCCACGGTATCTCTTGATACGCTTACCCGACGTGCTTCTTTTCATCTTATTGCTCTTGCCGCGCTTATTCGCTTATTCTTCTGGTTAACGCGCCCCACTAAAAACTATGCTGACCACGTTCAATCAAGCCAAAGCAACATTCCTTCAACTACCGCTCCTGCCCCTAGGAAAGAAAATCCAATTACCAGTCTCAGTTCCAGGTCCTATAACTATCCCCTTCCTTCTTCTTATAACGCGAGTGACCCATATCTATAGCCAACAAGGGCTTTCCTCACAGCGCATTCTCCGCCATTGATTCTAGCACACCGGAAACCCTCACAGTAAGTAAGAGTGGATAGGCTTACACCGGTTAATTGAAGCTTTGGTAGATGATGGATGACCGAATCAGGGAAAAGTGTGGCCCATTCATCGCTCGCCAAGGCCCTATCCAACCTTGCCAGTCTAGTCCCCCTTCTCCAAGTAGAATTTGTGCCTACATAGCCCAAATCGATTAAGCCCTTCATCTGCACGAAGTTTTGAAAAGAAGAAGAGGAAGGCCTAGTACCTCGGGCTCCACCTTTCCTGTCCTCAGAAGTTATAGTAGCATTCCAATCTCCAGCTAGGAGCCATGGAAGGGACATGTTCATCATGATGGCTGAAAGGTCTTGCCAGAAGAATTTCCTTTCAGTGGGCTTTGGGCTCCCATAGATGGCCGAGAAGAAGAAGCGATTCTCTCTACTATGATAATCAATGGTTGAGTGGAGAAATGGACGGTGATTGATCAGGATTTCCACCTCGACCTTGTCTGACCAGAGAAGGCAAATGCCGCCGGAGAAGCCATTGGCCTCAATTCTATGAGAGCAGAGGGGAGGCCAATCCGGATAATTGTCTTGTCAGCTTGCTTACCCGATATGCGTGGCTCGAGAAGAAGGACAATATCAATCAACTAATCCATCACGAAGGACAGGAATGAATGAAGCTGCACCTTGGCAGTTCCAGACCAAGAGAGACATATTCATGAGAGAGAGGGGGATTAGTGCTCCATCTTGGAGCTTTCTTCATTCTTTTTCTGTCCGTTATGACCCTTTCCTCGCTAAGTTCATCTAGAGATTCATTAATGGCTTTGATTCTATCTTCAGACAGGGGTAAACTTGGGCCTTTGGACTGAAATTGGACATTCTTCACTTTGAGGCCCCTTTGTAGTTTCACCCCTGGAGACGAAAGCCCTTTATCCGGAGGCTTTGGGGGCATCTTCTCTTTCCGCGTGGATAAATTAGATAGCACGTGGATCTGAGCTGGCTGATCCTCTTTTGCTTGCGCATCACTCTTCTTCGCGGGTCCCTCAATGGCTTTTATTTTAAAGCAAGCCTAGCCGATTGAACTACAACGGCCGAATGCTTCTCTTGATCGAGTGAGGGAGAGGTACCGTACTTTCTCCTTACCCGTCGAGATACTGCCTAGCCTTGTACGCATTGGAGGGGGCATATAGATGCCAAACCTTCTTCGTGATAGACGCGTCTGTCCTGGGTTGGCTGGACGAGGCCTTGGGAGAGCTGGATTGGCGGTTTGATCTGGGTGGAGCAGCTTTTTTGCCTTTTGTCATCTTTGACTTTTGGCTCCCTAGGCGAGGCTTTTGAAGTCCCAGGAATAACATAGCTAATCTGTCTGACGCCTCTTGAGTCTCCTTCTTATCCCTTCCTTCTTCGCTGATCATTTCAGAGCCATTATCCACTTCTTCCTCCTAAATTTCAACAACGGGAGGGGGATCTTCTTCCTCAGTTCTTATCTTCACCTTCTTCGTCGATCCATTGTTCTCAGGATGTGGCGGAGGTTCTTCTTTCTCACAAAGCTCAACGGCGACAGTGCACTCCATTTTCAGAGATAGACCCGTCTTGAAACGGCTTTTACAATCCTACACTTGCCTTATCTTACCCTTGACTCTCTCTCTCGATAGAGACTGAAAACTGTACCAATAAGAGCGAATCGTTGCTGTAGTCGATTGCTCCGGAATTGGACACCTTCCCCCAACAGCCCAAAATTCCATATCATGATGGCGGAGACAAAAGAAGTTTGGGGCGCAGTTCGCTCCTCGCTTTTGTTCAATTATAAATAAATAACAAACAAGTTTGATGGAGATTTGTAGCATCATTCAAGTAAATACAGATTGAGATCGTAGAAACATGAGCTTGTGATATAGCTACACCTAATTCCAGACCGGTTAATGCAAGAACTATAAATAAAGGACCAAGATCTCCTATGAAATAGAAAAGATCATTCATACATAGCATAGTCCAAGCGGACCCACTTAAAATCTTTACTGAACTATGACCGGCCATCATATTAGCAAATAAGCGTATTCCTGAGCTTAATGCGCGAAAACAATGAGGGATTAGCTCAAGGAGTACTAAAAAAGGTGCTAACGGCAGTGGGACTCCTGCGGGTAATGAGAAGCTTAAAAAATGAAGCCCATTTCTTTGAAATCCCACTATAGTAATGCCAATAAACATAGAAAATGAGAGACCCAAAGTAATGAGAAAATGACTTGTAACTGTGAAGCTATAAGGTATCATACCCTGGGGATTACAAAATAACGAAAAAGTAAAAGTGACCGAGATGCAAGGGAAAAACTTTTGTTTAACATTTCCAGAAAGACCACCAATTTGTTCGTTTACCAGGTTCGGCACGAAATCATAAATAAGCTCTACCAAGGATTGCCAAGCATTTGGTACTGACTTTCCTCCTCCATTTTTAGTAACAAAATAAATAAGAAGTAAGAACAAACTGAGACTTAGCAGCATAAACAAAGATGGATTTGTGAATGAGAAATAAAAGTCACCCAGATGCATTGGAATCAATGGGATTATCTCAAATTGATCCAACGGGCTGTGGGCAGACACCCTATCTACCCACATTTGAATAGCTTCCCTATAGGTATCTCCCTGTGCGCCATTTACAATTAAATCATCCACAATAGACTGCATAAAGTCGGTATTATCCGTTTCCCCATGTACAAATTCAGCGGCCGCGGTATAATCGCTCTCACCATCTGGAAAAAGATGTTGATCGCCCGCGTTTTGAACCACTTGTTCAAACCTCTCTCTGATCTCCCGTTGCAGCTCGACTACACGCTCACTGTCCGGGTTAAGACCCGGATGATCCTCATAAATACCAGCAGCAGAACCCTGAGTACCGGACGATTGCAGACTATAATTGCTAATAGTCGTCGTGGATTGACTTGGAGTCAAAGATGTATCACTGGAAGAATTCAGACTGCTTTCATCAAATAAAAAGATGCGTGTCATATTGATTCATTATTTGACTGCTCTGCTCCCAAAAGGGGAGACTTTCTTTTTATTGCTTGCTCTCCCAATTCAGGAAGACGGATTGTAAATCGCCGGTTGGGTTGACCAACCAAGAAAGACATGGGATGCACAAAAAAAGGCAAAAGGAAAAGCATTCATCGGAAAGACCCGCTCTAATAGAATTTGAGAAAGACCTAGCCTAGCGAAGAGACTTTATCGAATGGCTTGATCGATCGTACTGTACTAAAAAGACCATTTTCCTTTCTATACGCTATTTTTGATCCACTTGGTCTGATCCTCTTCTTTACCAATGGTTGTTGACCAACAGAAAAGGCATGGGAGAAAGACATTCTTATCGATCTTGAACAACGATAGACTGAACACGAACCCAATTTCGATAAAAGGCGAAGTCGAAGCTACTCGATCATTCAACAGGGACAGCAGGAATCTACGCTAGGATCCAACCTGCGCTACCAGCTGTCTTCTCTTATGCAATTTCTAGTTAGAATCTTTTTTACCATAAGGATCGAAGACTAAGACCGGAAATTCTGCATCCACTTTCCCGCCGGATGGGAAAGAATTATGCCTTTATGAATAAAGTGAACTTACGGAATACCCGAGCCGAGAGACAATCGCTCATTTCTTCTGTATTCGGAGCGAGAACCTAGAGGGACGTCCCTCCAGACAAAGCATGGGATAGTCTGACCAAAGGAGCCAACTCTTACCCATGAAGTCTCAGGCCCAGAAGGTCATAACCAGCCACACCAACCCTAGTTCAAGGGGTATGGTGGACAGCCAGGGTAGATAACGGTCCATGATCTTAACTAAGTCACATTTCACTTGACTTACACGACCACGGACCCTATCCATATCCTTAACCATACTGATGATTGGCTCAAAAAGCTTCTTATCTGCATGCTTAACCAATACTATAATTTAGGCTAAACTGAAGAAAGAACAATAAAAACGCACTAATACATCAGCACGGTCATCTTTTCGAAGGATCATCTTTCTGTGAAAAGAAGGAATAATCCTAGGATAACCTGACCGTGTTAGAGAGACAGAGACAGATAAAGAACCTTTAGGTCGATTGACGCCGCCATAGGCAGTCATGAGACAAGTATTACACTGCTTAAGATAAAGCGCAAGATGTAAATATCCACTCTTTCGACCCAAATAGATTACCTGTTTGGCGAACAAGTAGGCGGCAATACACATCTCCTTATTCAGACCATCAGTGAGTATTAAGATCACCTTTGATAGAAATGATCTTAGTACCCGAGAATCTTCTAAAACTCTCTGCCATCGGACAGTTACAATCCTAAGTGATGAACTACTCAGTCGGAACATTACTAGTTCACTATGAACGTGTGTCATCCGTTTATCCAATCATTAGGGTTACTAACCCTGGATGGTGGCAACTGACATATATATAGTGAAACTTCAAAAAAATAGTATTCAAGACAAGAGCCCCTTCCTCTTCTCACCCCGAGGGGCTTCATTAAACCTTATTTATAGCGCATCAGGGGATCACACGAATGCTCATATGTAAAGAAAGCCGGGGTCATCCTCTATGATGGCTGGAACCGGGATTGATGATACGGGGGCTTCCGAACGAACTGACTGGATGATCTGGATATGGATCGAGATCGGGGTGAAGACTTCGCTCGTACAAGTAAACAGACGTTGGTGATTCCGCGGAATCCACTGTCAAATCCTTTCCTTAGCTATTCAAAAAGTAGAATAGGAAAGGGCTCTGAAGAAGATGATATAGAGAGTCATCCGAAGCGTTCTCTTCTAAGTGGTCCATTGGGGTAAGCGCGGGAGCAGCAATCCAGCAGAAGAACGAGGAGAGAAAGGGAGGGGAGTGCCCCCTTTCGGACCTTCTGACTGTTGGAAGGGGCATCATCATTGTCGGTTCCGACTCAACCGTGCTATGGGAAGGCTACGGGCGCTAGAGCGGCACTTAACACAATCTCATTCACGAACAACTGTCGGGTGTCGATTAAGTGCTTGGCGGGCACTACATGGCTCGTAACTCGGAGAGCTGGAGTCAAGCTAGGGTTACGTACCTAAGACACTCCTCGACGACTTTGGAGTGACGGACAGACAGGCTACGGGAGCGTAACCTTGCACCTCCTTTATACGTGCGCTCCTGGATTCGAGAGCCATCGTGTCAGAGCTCACAACTCCGCTTAGGCGGTATCCCTTCTATCTATATGATATCTTTCCTTGCCTGGTGAACTAACTTTTTCTATAAAATCTAAGTGGATATATAAGATTGCTGCTTCTTCGAACTTCTATACGCAACTAGCATAGCGTGAATCTAATCTAGCCTATAATCGAATCGAACTCAGTTTTCTTAATAAGATATTTCTGGTTAGCCTCTCAAAGAGCTTATTCTATGACTTCTATATATCACACGAAGCCTCCCTACTTTATACCAGATACCAGCTGATTCATCAATACAAATACCAAGATAGACGAGAGAAGGCTAGCCGTCCTTATCTTTCTTTTTTACGCTTTCTTCTCTTATGAGATTTAGAGGTTCTGGCAGCGGTGTGAAACTATACGAGAACGAGGACTGAATGAAATGCCACAGCTTCAGTTCTGACTCCTTCCTCTCCTTACCCCTTTATATCTAGGGCGAGCTTCCTTGAACCTCTTCCTTTCAGTCGAGACCAGGGCTCTCTCCTATCCTTTCGCTTCCTTACTTCCCCATTGGTGTGATATGATGTTAGATGAGATTCTATTATCGTATACGCTTATGAGAGGCGAGAGGCACTTAGCAAATGGGATCCGGCTCTATGAGCTCCTGGGCAAAGGTTTTTCGAAAAAACTAAGACACTTTTAGAAAGAAAGACAGAACTCTTCTTTATATATTATACAATATTCTCAGTCAGTTATCAGTATAGTTTGCCACCTTGTTCTCAACTGACCTAGTAGGTTGTTGGCTAACACCTCTTATTTATCTTATTCTTCATAGTCGATTGAGGGACCGCCTGAATCGACAACCCACTTCCGGAACACTAACTAGAAAGCAGAAAGCTCAGATGAGAAGGCAATATAAATTTCATACCCTTATCCGCATAGGTTGTTGCTAGGCTCTTTGATAGAATAATGGGGCCGGTCTTAGCACTTTCCTGTTGATGCAAGGAAGTGACATAGGTCAATCAGTCCCGCCATTCCAGATTCAAGCAAAAAGACCTGACCTCTCTAGTCTCCGATCGGGTGAAGGAATGCTAGTGCGCAAGCTCTTCTCAAAAGAAGAGAGGTTTTTCCCTATAGCGCTAGCCAGCAAGCATTAGATGAAGCCGATTTTGTCCATTTCGCAGGGACCTTCATCGACACGGGAACAGAGCTTCAAGCAACCGGACCTTAATGAAGTGAGCTCGGTTCAGGAACTTTCCTTCGACGCTGGGTAAGGCAAGGCTATTCATAGTTCTAGTTAGCCTACGTCCTTCAATGAGAGGAAAACTTTCATATCAAGGGGCTTAGCTCTATCGAACGGTTATCACAGCTTATTCTCAAAGGGAATTCTCAATTTCAATTCCTATCCAATTCGTAGCCTCAAGCATCGATACTGACTTTTCTCTCGAAAAACCCGGCCTTCTTGCTTTCCTTAGGTCAATCAATCAGGTTAATCCTTCCCAACTTGCATTCTCTTCCTTTGGTTTTGAATCCCTTATGCCAGTTCAGCCCAGGAGTGGGCCTTGGGTCAGATGTGGCATTGGTTTGAAAATTCATATCAGATCATCTGTCCAAATTGAAGAAGAACTAGTCCTACCTGTTATGCCCTGAGGCATTCCTTTAGCAAGGCTACGCACCTTCCCGCATTCCTTACCTCTGTGTGTGATATGATGCCGATCATAATCCCCTCTTTGCAAGAAAGGGGCTAGGCAGGTTCAGAATGAGAATCTTCGACACCTGTAGTTTAGCAATCAATTAGATCCCGCTCTCAATAGAAGGCTTAGCTTGAAGCATGGCTTGCCCGCAGATGTAGAAAGGCTTCGGTTTCGAACTGCGCAACAAAACTCTATTGAGGGAACAATAGGCTTGATGCGAGCCGTGCCAGTTCGAGTCTGGCGAGTTGCTTCTAGCTCCTGCCTTGCCTATGAGGAAGGCTTTTCGCTACAGACTATTCTGGATACTCAAGAAATAGCCTTTCTAATAGATGGGCTCGTGTATCTGTTATAGTCAGAGTTCTCACTCCTTGACCTCATCGGTCAAGTGGCTTCGCTCATCAACTCAATCAGTAAAGCGGCTCCCCTTCTAGTGACCTATTGTATGGTAAAGTGCAATATTCTAAGAAAGTAATGCCGGCTGTTAGGTTGTTAAATCGAATCATTCTATCTAAACAAATCAAAATAGGGATCGGCTCTTGAAGAGGAAATAAATATGACAGTGGGGCAAGTACTCAGTGCTACTAAGAGTCAGAATGAAATTGACTCCAAAATCCAGACCTTCCTTCAGCAATCGACCAAAGCCCGTGAGTCCGTGGCTGTGTGCGAGAAAATAGAGAACGATTTAGACTCAATGGAGGCCGAGGCTGAAGCGTCTCATTTCCCGCTAAAGTAAATAAAATAATCCTCCTTCTTTCTTTCAATCTTACTATCAATCATTGACCTATCCCTAGTAAGCTCTGACTATGAGTGAAGGAGGAACCTATTTAACGGTGGCCGGGAGTGCCTATCCGCCTAAGCTGTAAGGAAAATAATCCGGAATTATAGGATCGTAATTCAGTTAATGAGAACAAGTCTATAATCCGTACTGAAGTAATGATTACAAAACGGAACTATTGTAACTGAACAGAATGTCTTCTCTGTCCTACGGGTTACGGGTAAAGAATATGATTTATTTCTTTCTTTAGTCTCGGGATATCATATTCTTCTTACAGAACAGATGGAATAGCTTAGTCTTTATCTCTGGTCACTGTCCTATTTCAACAGAATGTCTTCTTCTTCCCTGATCTTAGTACCGTAGGTGATTACTAGATTGATTTATTTCCATCTCCTGGGTGTAAATATCTTCTGATTACCATAGCGAGACTATCTCTTACTAACGCTCGGGCCCAATAGGGATTGGCTCACTTCACTCAATCTATAGAGTTCTATTTTTAGTTACCTGACTGAAATGAGATTTTTCAATGAACTGATTCTCGCCTTATTAGCTGGTCACTTAACTTCAGTAATTCAAACTATCTTTCTTATTATTCTTCTTCTATGGTCCCTAGGGGAAATAAGAAGGAATGAATTCTCGGAGCTTTGACTCTTTCCCCTTCGGGATAGTTACAGTCCGGTCATAGAGCTATCGTAATTCAATGACTCAAACTATCTTGATCGAATTGCAGTAACTAAAGAAAGACTTACACGGATATAGAGAAAGTTCTTCTGACTTCTGGAATGATTAGTCTTAGTTGCGTTCGTATTCTTAGTACCGACCGCTCGTATTTGCGCTCAGTTCGAACCTCTCCGTAATAGGTTTTCTTAATTAATCCCTAGGGAGAGTGAAGTGGGCGAACGAATAGAATAGAAGAATACCAGAAGTTCCGATATTGACTATCAATCCTTCTTCTAGTTCCTTTCTTGAGGGGAGATCATAGGTCCGCCAGTAGCTACTACTAGGTAGGCAAGGAGCAGCTCAATTGAATTAGGAACGAAGAAGCTCGAACATCGGGATATAGGGGTCCCAAGCCCCATTGATTGGTTATCCCACCCCCTGAGATCGAGACAAAAGAAAAGACAAACAAGATGAAAATCGTCTGATATTCTTCTACATACGAGATTTTCTTTCCTATTTGTCTTTTGAAAAAGCTGCAGCTGCTAAGACCAACAAAACGTAGTTCTCAGGGAAAAGAGTTCCTAACCTCATAGGCCAAGAGATCCTCAAAGGCAACAGACCAATGAACAGCGGGAGAGTAGCGCCAAGCCACTCGAGCGGGATAAGAAGAGAAATCTACTTTTTTAATTGCCC